ATTACATTATCAATACATTATAAATGTAAACCCCCTAGCCTCTTTTTATTCACGATATAAATATAAAAAAAGAGCGAACAGAAATAACAAAGAGAACTAGGGATAATCAGTTTTGAACTGATGACTTTCACCACGTCAAGGTGACACTCTACCACTGAGTTATATCCCTTTCCTATCCTTATCCAGAAGGGAAATTGTAAGAACTTCCCATTCCAAAAGAATCGATAAATTCTTGCTGCATTTCAAAAAAAACTTTTCCTATATTTTCTTACCTTATATTGCCGATTGGTGCACACAGCCGCTCGGAACATATATTCTATTGATACCATTTTATCATAGGCCATCGAAATAATTCTCAGTATCCAAACCATACCACCCAAACCAAAGCACAAAAGTCAAAATTTTGAATCAAATTGATTCCCAGTTCAAATAATGCATAACTACATGGATAAGCTTACATTAACCCGTCAATTTTGAATTGAATTTGTGATGAAACAAAATGAAATGATATTTCGAGATATCAATAAAAAATGAGCATGTTAATGTAAATAATAAAAATGGATAAAAAAAAGATTATCACTCTTATAGAGAAAGAAAAATGAACCCCGAAGGATTCAAATAGTTTTTTTTTTTTTTTTTACAAAAAAATAGAATATATGTATATAAGAATATTATTCTATATAGAATATAATATTATCTATATAATACATAGAATATAATCTATATAATATTCAAAATACTCGAAAAACAAAAATGTCTTAAAAAGAATTGAACGAGAAGCCGTATGAGGTGAAATTCTCATGTACGGTTTTATAGAGTGGCAGTAAAGGTCACTTTTCTGTCAACTTTTCCACTATCACCCCTAAAAAACCAAACTCTGCCTTACGCAAAGTCGCCAGAGTACGATTAACTTCTAAATATGAAATCACTGCTTATATACCTGGTATTGACCATAATTTACAAGAACATTCTGTAGTATTAGTAAGAGGTGGAAGAGTCAAAGATTTGCCCGGTGTTAAATATCACATAATTCGAGGAATTTTAGATGCTGTCTCAGTCAAAAACCGGAAACAAGGGCGTTCTAGTGCGTTGTATATTCTTATCTAAGATTTGTATCATTTTATGATGATGCCATGTCAATTGCTAAAAACATGTAAAGTATATGGCTAACCCAATAACGAACGTTTTCTAAGGGGACTAGAGCAGGCTAAAACAATAAGGATAATATATGTCTAAGGTTTAATATTGAATTCATTTTATAAGTTTTCCCTTACTTAGTGTGTGTTAACATAAAATTGGAAATGTCTTGACTTTTTTGGAGCAGACTCAATTCAAATAGCATTGATTTAAAACACCTTTTCCTTTTTTATACTCTGTTTTAAACCTAAGGACCTAATCGTATAGATATAGAAAATACAAGATTTCTAATCATAGCAAAAGAAAGGAAACGGATACTCAATTGAGAATGAGTAAACATAATTCTATGCATAAGAATGAATATCTTCTATATATGCAAATAGAATCATGTGGAAAGCCGTATCCGACGAAAGTCGTATGTACGGTTTGGGGGGAGATCTTTGATACCTTTAGAGATCTACCCTACAATATGGAGTTAAAAAGCCGAAATAAGTAATGATTAGTCTTTATGAAATAAATTTATGAACCTTTTTCACACTCATGTCACGCCAAAGTACTGTAGAAAAGAAAATTGATAAATTTGATCCGATCTATCATAATCGATTAGTTAACATGGTCGTTAACCGTATTCTTAAGAACGGAAAAAAATCATTAGCTTATCGAATTTTTTATCAATCTCTAGAAAAGATTCAACAAAAAACAGAGAAAAATCCACTAATTGTTCTACGTCAAGCAATAGACAAATTAACTCCAAAATTGATAGTAAAATCAAAACGTGTAAGTGGATCCACTTATCAAGTTCCCATTGAAATAAAAGAGAAAGAAGGAAAAATACTTGCAATTCGTTGGTTATTAGAGTCATCCCGAAAACGTTCTGGTCCAAATATGCAATTCAAATTAAGTTACGAAATAATGGATGCTGCCAGAGAGAAAGGCAATGCTATACGCAAGAAGGAAGAGATTCATAAAATGGCAGAATCCAATAAAGCTTTTGCGCATTACCGTTAATCCACTAACTAGTATAAATAGATCCACAGATCTATCCCATTTTGATCAATAAAAGAAAACTTACTTTCTCAAAATTGATACAAAAAAATTGATACAAATTTTATTGGAACGAAAACGAAAGGAAAAGAAGAATGAAAAATAAATCATAGATATAATGATAATAAGGAGATTCTAAATAAAATGTTGCTCGAATATTAATTGAAGTTAGTAACTAATGATCCGGACAAAATGAAAAATGCATTTTTTATACTTTAAAATCATTTTTATGAAAGAATTTCATTTGCTTCTCTTCTATGGAAGTTCCATTTTCCCAGAATGCATCCTGATTTTCGGCCTATTTCTTCTTCTAGTAATCGATGTCATTTTTGATCAGAAAAAGACAACTTGGTTTTATTTCATCTCTTTAACAAGTTTAGTGCTAAGCATAACTTTTTTGTTATTTCAATGGAGAGAAGAACCCACGATTAGTTTTTTTGGCAATTTACAAACAAACAATTTTAATAAAATATTTCGGTTTCTCATTTTATTATGTTCCACTTTGTGTATTCCTCTATCCGTGGAATACATTCAATGTACAGAAATGGCTGTAACAGAGTTTTTGTTATTCATATTAACAGCTACTCTAGGAGGAATGTTTTTATGTGGTGCTAATGATTTAACAACTATCTTCGTATCTTTAGAATGTTTAAGTCTATGTTCTTATCTATTATCTGGATATACCAAAAGAGATGTTCGGTCTAATGAGGCTATTATGAAATATTTACTTATGGGTGGAACAAGTTCTTCCATTCTTGCTTATGGTCTTTCTTGGCTATATGGTCTATCTGGAGGTGAGATTGAAATTCAAGAAATAGCCAATGGTCTTATAAATACACAAATGTATAACTCTCCAGGAATTTGGATTGCACTTCTATCTGTAACGGTAGGAATTGCATTCAAACTTTCTTTAGTTCCTTTTCATCAATGGACCCCCGATGTATATGAAGGAGTGCGATTCGTTTGATAAATTATTACATACAATATCTTTTTTAGAGATGTTTGTTTCTATTTATAAAAACTCTATAGACATGTGAAAAAAAGATTGTTATTCCCACTTGGACTAAGACATCACTTTTACCAAAAATTTGAATTGAATTAAGGTAAAGCAAAGTAAGAAACAAACTCAATTGTTTGATTGAATTAACACACTACACCACCCCAATACAATAAATAACTTTTACAAATGAATTATTACGGGTAGTTTTTAACAAAGGGTCAGATTGACGTGTACTTTTATTATTAACGTAGATGCTACATAGTAAGTTTTCATTCTTCAGAAACTACGAGTGTAAAAAAGAAGGCATCCGTCGACAAAAAGATTACCCTAAGATGAGCATCTCATGACTATTCAGAACGATTTAAATCAGATGGTTTTATTTTTTATTTTTAACTCTTTCATAACTGAACTTAAAAAAAAAATAAGAAAAATGATTTACAATTTATAGACTATATTGCATACTATAATAACCACTGAGTAAGGATTCCTCGCGAAGTTAAGGATTAGTTATTCTTTATATCAATTGAATATATTCAATCTTATACATACACGAGGAAGGTAATAAAAAAAAGAGAATCAAATGATTCTGCAAATTTTTTTTTATCACTTAGGAGCCGTGCGAGAAGAAAGTCTCATGCACGGTTCTGAATGAGAGAAGGGAGAATTCCTCTTTTCGACTCTAACTCCCCCACTCCAGTCGTTGCTTTTATTTCTGTTATTTCAAAAGTAGCTGCTTCAGCTTTAGTCACTAGAATTTTCGATATTATTTTTTATTTTTCATTGAACGAATGGCATCTTCTTTTGGAAATATCAGCTATTCTTAGCATGATATTAGGAAATTTAATTGCTATTACTCAAACAAGTATAAAACGTATGCTTGCATATTCATCGATAGGTCAAATTGGATATATCCTTATTGGAATAATTGATAAAGACCCAAATAACGGATATGCAAGTGTGATAACTTATATGCTGCTCTATATTTTTATGAATTTAGGAACTTTTGCTTGTATTATATTATTCAGTCTACGTACAGGAACAGATAACATTCGGGATTATGCAGGATTATACGCGAAAGACCCTTTTTCAGCTTTGTCTTTATCTTTATGTCTACTATCTCTAGGAGGGATTCCTCCATTAGCAGGTTTTTTTGGAAAACTTTATCTATTCTGGTGTGGGTGGCAAGCAGGTTCCTATTTATTGGTTTCAATAGGACTCTTTATGAGTGCTATTTCCATATATTATTATCTTAAAATAATTAAGTTATTAATGACTGAAAGAAACAAAGAAATAACTCCCTACGTGCAAAATTATAGATTATCTTCTTCAATCTCAAAAAATTATATCGAATTTAGTATGATTATATCTGTAATAGCATCTACTTTATTGGGAATAATAATGAATCCAATTGTTGCAATTGCCCAGGATACATTATTTTAGAGATTGATATTTTTTGTAATATCATTTTCACTAGGTGTAAAAAAAAAGGAAGAATTGCCCTTATATTCATATTCTTAAAATCACAGGGAATAGGCTAGGCTTAAATTATCAGATGAACTTCTAATTACAAAATCAACTTGATCATTCAATTATAAGTTCATTTTGGTTATAATACTGGTTATAGAATTTGTTCATTTTGTACCAAAACAAAATATAGATTTTCTATCTGAGAAAAAGTCGTTCAAACATGTGTAAATAAAATATTTGTAATTCTTAACTTCTCTTTTAAATAGAAGTTAAGAATTACAAAACAAGGATGGAGATAATCTAATCTCCATACTGAATTGAATCGAGATAACCTTGCTGCGATTCTTTCATCTAAAAAACAGAGTGCAATAACTGTTTATTATGCATCCAGCAGGAATTGAACCCGCGACTTCCCAATTATGAGTTGGGTGCTTTTACCATTCAGCCATGGATGCTATGGTAAAGTTATTTCATTATAATAAATATGGTAACCAATTCAATTCTATTTCTCTTTTATAGAAATAACAAGAAACTTTTTTTTTACAAATTGTACAATAGTTGAATAACTTGCACTGACTACCTCTTTCTTATTATAATTCAATTTAATAAGTAATACAATAGTTGAATAACTTGCACTGACTACCTCTTTCTTGTTATAATTCAATTTAATAAGTAATACAATAGTTGAATAACTTGCACTGACTACCTCTTTCTTATTATAATTCAATTTAATAAGTAATAATTACACTATATTATCTTACAAAATAATAAAAAATAATATATGGGAAAACATGAAAATTCGTGGTCTACGGACCCTATCGGAAAAAACCGAGAAATAGTTTGGTTCTTTAGCGTTCAGTCGAAATTTAAAGATTACATGATGGATATATTCGTTCCATGGAATGAATCCAATTTGGTGAGATTGCTAAGTCAAATATTTTCTGGTCGAGAAAGTGTTGTTAAGCTTTTTGATTTTCGGATTCTTAGTACATTACTTATACGGGATATACGTATATTTATCTTAAAAGGTCAAGTAATAAAAGCTGTAATGATAATAGCATTACCATTACTTTTCTATTTTTTGAATATTCGATTAATTGAAAGAAACAAATCATCAAAATCTAATTTGATGAAGATATTTCCGGTTCCGGCTGTACAACATTTTGGAGCTAGAGCTAGAAAGGAAAATTTGTTGCTCGTTCCGCATCGTTTTATTTTTTCGCGAAAAGTCCGAAGGAGATATCAACGTTGCTTGCTCAATCCAAAAGAACATGTTTGGACTTTATCCAGTTCTAAAACAAATCTGAATCAGAAAAATGATAGAATATCAGAGAAGCAAGAAACAACAAGTTGGGAAAGCCTTTTGGAGAAGGAATCTAATGGCATCGAATGGGAGATTGATTCATCTTTTAATTCAATTCCAGAATATTGGAAATCTGAAACAGAACCTGAAAACCTTTATGAATGGCAGGAGTCATTACTTTATCTTGAGCGAAGCAAATTTATTGAGGAAGTAGAAAACAGACTCGAACAACTAGAAGTTGGACTAGTTCAAGCAGAAGAAGAATTTGCTCGTTCTTCAGAACCAGAAGAAATCATAAATATGCGAAGAAAACGAAAAATTCGAGAAGTCGAAAGCTGCAGAGAAAGTCTACGAAGACTAAGGAAACTCCATAAGGAGACAAAAGCAAAATTGAAGTATTTTGAACAAGAAAAAATATTACAAGAAGAATCAGATCAAGCAAGAGAATCTTTTCCCTTTTCAGAGACGGAAGTTTTTCAAACGTTGTTTGATCCTTTGTTAATAGATGAATCATGTATAAGTATTAATTATAGCAATAAACCGAGTGAAAAATTCAAATTGTTGAAAGGGCGACAAGATGCTTTTCAATATTTCAGGGGATTAGAAAAGAATAGAATTGTTGATCTATGGAAGGTTCAAAAATTTATTCAAAATCCTTCTGTCAATTATGATATTTTACCAGATCGCGAATGGAACATCAGAAAAGACTATATAAACCAATTCAATTGTATTCGATTTATGAAATCGAATTTATCTTCAAGATCTCCCTCATCCTGTGATCAAAATAAAGAACAATTAGCATTAAACGATGATTTCCAATTCAAAAAATTTGTTCTTAAAATAACAGACCAATTTACTCTATCAATAACTAAGCCTAATCTCTATTACTCTAATGATGAAATTGACCTAGATATCGATGATCGTGTGAACGAATTACATTTATTCAACCAGACTCTATTGAAGTCCTTCAATTACTTCTTCAATTCCAGAGATGAATTAACGCATGATTCTTTCCTTCGGGTACTCAATATTTTTGAAAAAAAGAAAACATCAGAAGATGATAACACTAAACAACTAATATTTAATAAAATATTGAGTAGATACAAGATTAAAGCTAACGAGCATGTTGAAATTGAAAAAGCATTTATGAGATTCGATTTCTTGAAGAACGTATTGGCACCTGTTGTATCAAAATCTGATTTGAATGAATATTTCTTAAAAGATTTTGTATTAAAGGATTTAGAATCGTTCCAGAAGTATTATTTTTTGGAATACCATAAATACTATATGGAATTCCAAAGATACTATTTGGAATTACAGAAAGTATTGAATAAGAATAAATACTCTTTGGAATTAAAGAAAGTATTGAATAAGAATAAATACTCTTTGGAATTACAGAAAGTATTGAATAAGAATAAATACTCTTTGGAATTACAGAAAGTATTGAACACGAATAAATACTATTTGAAATTACAAAAATACTCTTTGGAATTACAGAAAGTATTGAATAAGAATAAATACTATTTGGAATTACAGAAAGTATTGAATAAATACTATTTAGAATTAGATAAGGCATTCCATAAATACTCTTTGGTATTTCATGAATACTATTTGGAATTATTGACTAAATACTCTTTGGTATTCCATAAATACTCTTTGGAGTTACAGAAAGTAGTGAATAAGAAAAAATTGGAATCACAAAAACTATTGGATGAATACTATTTGGAATTACATAATTATTTTGGATATTTCTATATGGAATTCCATAAATACTATATGGAATTACAAAGATACTATTTCGAATTACAGAAAGTATTGAATAAAAATAAATACTATTTGGAATTCATCTATTTTCTCAAAACATTAAGTCGCAATTTGAATAATGTAACGCAAGATGCAATTAACCAGCATTCATCAAGTTGGATAATGTGTCAGAAAGAATGTTTGGATCGCCCTATTTTTCGACCTGTTCAGATTAGAAATCCAAATTTTTTAAACACTTTTGTATTATCCAAAAAGATCGAATACTTTCAACAAAGATTAGAATATCTCTTGTCCATTTCCAAACAAAACAATTTAAAAAAGAGAGTGTTAGATCCAATTGAATTATCGACTATTCAACATTGGGGTTGGTTTGGGGATCCCAATGAATTTCATTATACTGGAATTAATAAGTTTATCTCGGAGAATATGAATCGTTCGAAGATTCTCTGGGCCAAGCTTAATGAAAATGTTTGGGACAAGCTTAATGAAAATGGCACAAAATCTAAATCAATTCCTAATCTTGAATCCAAACAAACATTAAATGAGAAAAAACCGATAATTGAATTTATTATTGACGTCTTTGATAATGGAAAAAATTACATGGAATTATTGGAACTATTTAATAACGCGGGTCTTTCGGAAATATTTGATAATCAAGACAATTGGTTGAATCCTTTAAAACTCTCTAATCAAAATTCATTGAGAGCTTCTTTTTACAAAGCAAATACCTTTGAATTTTTAGATTATTTACACCGTCCTCGTCTTTTTTATAAAAAAAGATTGGCTTCTTACATGGGAAGGATTCATATCAAAAATAAGAATGTAACATATGGACAATTATTAAATTTAGTTTTCATTCCTAACAATCTGGTTTCTTCGTCTATTAACGAAATGAGAGCTGTGTACTCAGAGAAAGAAACTATCTCACTCATAAAGTCACAAGTCAATATATTATTGGATAAATATTTATGTGACAAAATGCTAATTCATGATTTGCATAAATCGTCTAATTTCTTTGATAAATTGAATTCTATTATTCGTAGAAATATCAATTTCTCGATTGAAGATATTTCTAAAACTCCTTTAATAAGCCTACAAATTGTCAATTTTGACAAAAACTCTTGCTATCCTTTTTTAAATAGTTCAGATTTAGAAGAAAAGACCTCTAGCCAGTATTCTCAAAATAGTTTTAGTTCAAACATAGATCTTATTCAAACTCAATCTTATCAAGATGATCTATTGTCCGAAATATCTTTGCGAATGAATCAATTTGCAGAAAAAAGTTCAACAGAAAGAGATATAATAGAAGACAAAACTATAGGTGACTTTATGGAAGACGAAGCCATAGGTGAGTTTATGGAATTCAAATCCATAGGTGACTTTTTTGATAAAGAAAAACTAAAGTTAGTATTTTCAAAACTAAAGTCTTTTGGAATAATTTCTTTTAATCAAAATCAAATAAATATTCTTTTTGATCAAATAAAAAGAAATATTCTTTTTGAGAAATGGGGTTTGTTTAAAACACATAAGTCATGGTTGTGGCTTTTTACTTCCACAGGGTGGAAATATACTAAAAATCTGTTTTTTACTCTTTTTTCGGAAATAGAAATACCAGAAATACCAATAAATAATATTAATCAGTTGGTATCAATCCCGGGCAATATTAGGCAAAATTGGAATCACAATTTGAACATTTTGTGGGCACTTTATCATCAATTTTGGAAAGTTCTAAAGTGGGAATTTAGAGATAAAATTGATCAAATTATCACAATATTGAATGATCAAATTCTCATAATATTAAATGATCAAATTCTCCCTATATTAAATAATCAAATTCTCCCGATATTGAATGATCAAATTCTCCCTATATTCAATCTTATGTTATCCCGCTGGAATATTGACAAAATATTGCAAGAAACAAATGACGAAGTATTTAGACAAGTACTTCGGGGAAAGGATCTATCAATATCATTTGATGTATGGAAATATATACATAATGTTCGGGAATATGATATTTTTCTTTATATCTTCATTGGGTTTTTCTTTTATATTTCCTCCGCAATTCCTTTATTGTTGATTAAGTTCTATAGGAACTTCTATCTCATCAGAGTTTTGCAGTATAATTCCTACTGCTTTGAGAGAGTAGGAGAAATGATTAGATCTTATAAAAGGCTTAGAAATTTTTCTAATTTAAATTGGTATGGTTCTTGGCTTACATTTGTGGACTATATCGAGCTGGACTCGGATCCTGATGATATAGGATTATCGCTACTATTGAAAATTTGGTATGTCAAAAATATTAAATGGTTGCGGCGGCGTTTTCGAGAATGCCGGAAATATCACTCACTTATAAAAACAATTTTGTACGAATTTGAAGTGGATGACTTTCTTTTGAGAGAAAATCGATTGTTTTTACTACAAGAAAGAATCTCTCAATTTGAATCGAAATTAACCCCCCCTATTGGTTTATTTCATGAATTTGAAAAAAAAGAACAGCCAGGACTTCTTTACTTTCGATATTTAGCTGAATTTATTCAGAGAGGCCTAACTCATAGAATAGGCTTAATGAATTCCGAATTAAATTCATTGTTTTTAGCAGAAATACCGATCTTCGCTGCTTTTTATCAGAAGATGACTTCCATCCCAATTCGCTCATTCTTATATGACCACGTTAGATTTTACCCACTCTACCCAGTACCGTCCTTTTCGAATCGAATTTTATTGATAGGGCCTAAGGAAACTGGACGATCCTACTTGGCTAAAAATTTAGCAGCAGATTCTTATTTACCTTTAATAAGAATATCTCCTAAAAGTTTTTTGAGGCAGCAAAAACTTCTGTCTCGCTATGAACCCGAGTATACATCTTCAGCTAAACAATCATACCTTGAGCATGAAAATATCCTCAGGTCTCTCGGCTGGTCAGGCAGGCCAAAAGACGTAGCTGAGAAGGAGTACTATGATAAAAAACCTCATAAGTTTTTGTATGATCGATTTTTTAATCCTAACCCTCCAGAGTATTTTGCGAGAAGAGTAATCCAATTCGTATTTGCACTCAAATTGGCAAAATTGATGTCTCCTTGCGTCATATGGATTCCAAGCATTCATGAACTGAATGATTACTTTTATCTTATTGCATTATTGGTAGAACTTCTTGGGGATCCATCTAATCCGATTGATGGTGAAAAAGAAACCACCATCAAACAAAATATTGTTGTTATTGCCTCAACTGATATTCCAAAAAAAATTGATCCAGTTCTAATAAGTCCTCCTCGTAGTAAACGAAGATTCGATACATTTATCAATACTAAAAAGTTGCCTGCCCCATATCGAGAAAAAGAATTTCCTTTGCTTTTACGTAACAAAGGGCTCTACTTGAAAAAAGAATGGAACTGCTATGATGAATTTGGATTAACTACCAAAGGCTTTACTACGCAAGATTTAGCAAAACTTGCTGATGAAATATTTCTAATTAGCATGAGCCAAAATACTTCAGCTATAGACAATGATATAATTGGAGTAGCTTTGTATAGATCAAATTGGGGTCCTTGTAATTATAATCTGAAGTTCAGTGAATTTTTTCAAGGACTTCCTTATAAGATAGGAAAAGCCATTATACAGAATAAACTAACGTATTTAAAAAATTCTCTAAGGCTTAATCTAGATTTCGAGGGTCGAAGGGCAAACTATTTGCATCAATGGTATTTAGAACCTTCAATTGCCGGAACAGTTGCGAAAGAGTTCACCGTATTCTATCATATTTTGGGTTGCTTGGCCGGATCAGTAGCGCAAGATTGTTGGTTTTTATCGGAATCAAATAGAGAGAATTGGAATAATCCTTTTGATCCTTTCATTGAAAATGATTTCATTCTAGCTTCGAGTCTCTTACAGGGTCTTCTGGAAGAATTTCCATCGTTGGCAATATATCGGGGCAATTCTGATTACATAACAATTGCTCCTCAGTTCAAAAAAGATATGATGCAAAAAGGATTATCTTCTATACTAGATAAAATCGTTTTATCTAAAGAATTAAGAAATTCCTACGGAGAAGAGGACGAAACTCCTATAGTTTGTGATTCTAGGACCTGGCGTTTTAGTTTTATTCGCAGCAATCGATTTGAGCATATAAAAGATATAACAATAGAAAATCCATTATTGGATTATCTTCACCTGTTTGGAGGGTTTCAAGAAAGACCGACCCGTCTTTCTAGCTTATATTGGAAGAAATTTCTAATGTCTGGCCCCGACTTCCGGCCTCTTTATGCTGGGAAGGACGATATTATAGAAAGAAAGACAGCTGCTTTCTGGGAAGCAAAATTACTATACAAAAAGTTTCAAAGGATGGGAATATATCAATTTGACACAGAAGAGTATGCAATGGAGTATAAACCTTTAAATACACCAGTAATCTGTCTAGCTCGTCGATTTCTTTGGGATCCCGTGAGTATTCGCTTTTTAAATAAGCACTCTTCTTTTGAACGAAGAGAACTTTTTGCTTCTAAAGAACTTGTGAAGAGCATTTATCTTACTTATTCTTCAACAAGAGAGCTAAATATCAGTATTAAAAAAACGTTAAAGTCTATTCTAAAGCGTAAAAAGGTGAGAAAAATAGCCCTAGGAATAAAAATTCAGACTAATGATGACGATTTACCTCTTAATATTAAAATGGAAGAAAAAGAAAATTTTGAAAATTTCAAACGCTTTCAAGAAATTGGTACCCGATTGAAACGTGTATTACCTTATCCCCAATCGGTGATAAGTGAACGTTGGTTCCGTGAAAAAACACGGGATGATAAATTTAAACAACGTTTGCTCAAGGGAGAAAGGGAAAATATAGATTTATTATCTAATGAATCTCTTACTTATAAAACTCTATCCGAAAGTTATGAATATTTATCAAATTTATTCTTCTCTAATAGAATGTTATTTAAACAAATGATCGATACATTATTAAAAACAAAATGGCTTTCTACGAATGCCATTGATTGTTTATTGGCGGAAGGATTAAATAACAATAAAAAAGCCTAGATCTTTCATTCATTTTGTTCAAATTTGATCGGTCCGAATTTTGTCTTTAAAACTTTTCAAAAAAATCAAATCGAATTGATATAGTTTAATAGTAGTACTATCGATCAATTCGACTTGATTTTTTGAAAAATGGCAATTGAATGAGTAATTCAATTGCCATTAATTCTAATATCTAATATAATATAACTATTAAATTCAATATTTAATATGTATGCCTTGAAGAGGACTCGAACCTCCACGCTGTTTAGCACGACATTTTGAGTGTCGCGTGTCTACCATTCCACCATCAAGGCATTCAAGAAGCTTATTCTATTTCATCGAATATTTGACAATATCATTGTTTTGTTATATAATAGAGTGAGTTTAGTTCAATAGTGGAAGAGAAAGTGGATCGGTTTGACAACACAATATCATTGTTTTGTTATATAATAGAGTGAGTTTAGTTCAATAGTGGAAGAGAAAGTGGATCGGATAGAATATTCTGTTTAGCTTATTAAATTAAATGGTTGAACGGCACCTTTAGAAATATGTTTTATTTTCTATTAATAAGTCAATAGTCAATTTTGGATATCTTGATTAACATAAGATTTCGAATCACCGCGATTAAATTCGAATAGCCCCTAATTAAGGAGATTCGGCAGGTAGGACACATATATAAGATTAAGATAAGTAATGATATACTTATAATACTTAGTAGAGTAATGTTACTTATAGAAGAAGATTCGGCAGGTAGGACACATATATGAGATAAGTAACCATATACTTATAGTGCTATCATATACAAAAAAATGATCTATGGTAATATATTGATCTATGTAATACAGTTAGGGAGTAGATTCGATGTTGTCGTTAATCTCTGTATATAGATTTGGAATGTTATCTAATGATCTATCTAAGACAGTTTCTAAATATTCCATGAAATAGAAATAGGTTAGTAATCTAATTCTATAGAAAAATTGTCATATTAAATAAAAAAATGATCCGAATGTTATGTTAATAACGTTAAAATCATAGTCTCATGAATGAATAAAAAAAATTCTATTCCATTTTCTATTCTATTAATTATCATTAACTAATCCTAAGGGCAGGAGGAAAAGAAACTATGTTTCATTACATCATACCATGGGTTGAAAGATCCACACCCATTCTATTATTTGGAGTTTATTATGGTTTTTTAGCAACATTGCCAATTGGCCCGGCCCAGATGTATTTTATTCGATCGATGTTAATTCAAAACAAAGTCATCGACAACAGAAAAATTGTTCCTGCAGGGAATTTGATTCTTAGTGGTTCTTTTGTGGCACAACTGGTGGTCTTCTCATCCATATACGTAGCGCCTATTTATGCGAGTATTTGGAAACCCCATTTGATGGCAACCATGCTTGTTCCCGTTTTATTTTTTCTTGTTTATCAAAGAGCTTTGATTCGGAGACACCCTTGGCTTCAAAATCCGGCAGTAGAATTCTTTATTGGAGTCGCTTTACAACTGCTAAACCCCGCCCTTTTCGGTAAATCTATCTATACCCGATTAATCAATCTGATGCTATTCAGATATAGCGGAAACTTTTTATTTCTGCTGAGTACCGCAGCCGGATGGTTGAGCGGACAAATTCTTTTTGTAAAAATGACGAAAATTTTTTGTTCACGGGTGGAAAATGATGTTCCCTTAAAAAGGGATAGAAAGGGAGAACTTTTCGCCTTCAGTTTTCAAATTATTTTCTTTGGCTATGCCATGCTGGCATGCTGCGGGAGGAATCCTTCTCTCATTGCTACTAAGTGGAATGATTCAAGGACGTTCATTCACGGTCCTCGAGAAGAACTTGAAGAACTATCATTAGAGTTATCTGATAAGAAAAAATCTTTTAGGGGTGAGCTAAAGACATCTAACAAGAAAAAAAAACATAAGAAGCACAAGCCTAAGACTCCTATTAATATTCAAAAAAATGAGGAGAATGTTAATAAGCCGTCCATTCCTTTGCCTTCTTCTTTTAGAACGCTAGTGAAATTTTTATCTGATCAATTGATATTGCATGCTGACAAAGAAAAAATATTACCTTTTATAATCAAAAGGTGGCCATTAATAGTGTTGGATTCTAATCGGTTTAACGACCCCCTTCGATACGTGAGTATAGGAGATTATATTCTGCGTGGCCCTGTGAGGGGCCAAGTTGCTGAATATTTCTTTGATGTTTGTCTCAGTGATGGCCATCAAAAAATTTCTTTCACAGCTCCGCCAAGTATCTCTTTTTTTGCCAAAATGGCAAACTTGGGTGATCAAAGTCTTGATTCAAATCAGGATCACCTTGATGAATGGATAGAAAAAAAATGGGAGAGGAAAACTTCTTTAGGCGAAGAGCTTGAAAATAGGGTGAGAGCTCTAAGCAATGGATCTCCTGTTGTCAAAATTCTTGAAAAAAGAATCAGGTTTAAAAAAACAAAAGATAAAAAGCGTCTTTCAGAAGTTGATGATCCTTTACTTAGCGGGCCATTCCGTGGGTCAATGAATCAATTTAAATTTAAGTCGCCTTGGATGCTTTATTCGGAGGAATACTTGAAAGAGCAAAAAGAGAAACTGTCAGAATCTAAGAACCAGGATTCTACCACTAAGAACCATGATTCTACCAATAAGAACCATGATTCTACCAATAAGAACCATGATTCTACCAACCGACTTCTTCGATTTTCTTTAATTCGACCAGAAAATAAAGAAAGAATCGTTCAACCGCGAATCAAACTTATTTCAAAATGGTGGATAGATAAAATTCGTATGGTCTTATTAGAAGAACAGAACAGAAGAAAATGGTTAGATGAATCTACTTTGGAGGACTTAAAGAAGAAATATGATAAAATTTATCCTAAAAATTTATCTTCATTAGAATATGTTTTCAACACATTGGTCCCGGCGCCTTTAAAGGAAAGAATAGAAAAAGACATTGCTTCTTGTGAGAAAAAATTGTTAACAAATTATTTGTTGCATATTTTTCTTGAAACTACGGGTACCAAATGGGAATTGCTTCTTAGTGTTCTTCCTACCGAGCAGGCTTTGCTTTATGAGCGACTTTTTTTTATTAATTCGGACGAATTATCAAACTATCGATTATCTATGGATATTTCAATATCAGAGAAGGATATTCTGAAGGATTTCGCAGATATTTTAGAAGAGGATCCGCCTTCTTCTAATAAGGAACATACTAAGGATAAAGAACATAAGAGCGATAAATCAAATATTCATCTTGATGAATATTTCTTTGAAAAAGAACAATCTGAGCAAGATATGAGGGATTTCGCAGATTTTCATGAACTTTATGTGCTTTATAGCAAATTAATAGAACAGGAAAAAAACCGTCTTGATGATTACGAACCTCGAATCCGAGATTTTAACAGGTTTGTTGTTCCTAAATTGCCCTCTACCCTATTATCTGGAGTTCACGACCCTATAGCGGTCAAAGATTGTCTCGAAGTTCGCCCAAAAAAAGCTCGGCAGTTAATAATTATAAAGCCCTTTGAGAAGCTCGAGGAACCGGAAGAAAAGAAGAAAAAAGAGGAGGAAGAACGAGAGAAGAATGAGGCCTTAGAAACAACAAAAAAAGGGTTGTTTAAACCTTTAAAAGAAAAAGCTCTTGAAGAAGAAGAAACTCTTGAACAAGAAGAAGCGAACAATGGGGGGGATGAAGAAGAGGATCTTGTATCCAAAGATATATACGTCTTTAGTTATCCTTATGAAGGAGATTTTCGTCGAGATTTGGTAAAAGGGGCTGTCCGTTTTCAACGACGAAAAGTTTCAGCAATCAACCATTGGATACCGAGACCAGAGTCGATTCTTTTCGGGAGACTAAAATCAATGACTCAAAAGTCATCACATCACAAACCTGTGCCTAAGAAGGACGAAAAAAGAAGAATAACTCCGAGATCCTTAAGGATTCGCGCCCAATTTTTTGAAAGACGCGAAAGACGAAAAGAAGATCGTCGCCGCCGAACACAGCAAACCTTCGACGGAGAAGTGATTCACTATGTCAGAGCTGCTCTCTTGTTTACTCATACGTATTTAAGGAAACGATTGTATTTGCCTATTTTGATAATAGCTAAAAATATTGGTCGTACTTTACTGTTTCAAGTTCCCGAATGGGAGCGGGATTGGAAAAACATGGAAAAGGAAACATATCTCAAATGTAATTATGATGGATATGAATTGACGGACCCGGATGTCCCGAAAAAGTTCCTAAAAGATTACATCAAAGAAGGTATTCAAATCAAGATTGTATATCCTTTTCGCTTAAAACCTTGGTATGAACCTAATTCTGCTGACACTGAAACAAAAACAACAGGATACTTAACTATCTATGGTACAGAAATTGAATCACCTTTTGGTAATCCACCAAACGTACCTTCTTTTTGGGAACCTATTGGCGAATGGATTTGGAATTATACGTCCGATCGGGCAAAACCTATTATCGAACCTATCCGCGAATTGCTAAATGAAATAGGAAAGACGATAAATAAACAAAATGAAATACAAAAGACGAGAAAGGAAAAGTTTGAGCCAAAAATCAACCTAGATACTAGGAAAGAAATAAAAACTATTCGGACTAGGCCTACGTCTAATATTCAATTTTCTTTAGAAATAGTAGAAGATGAAGATGAACCATTTTCAATTCAGATGGAACAAAATTTGGGTCTTCCAGATCCAGATGATTGGACAATCACAATGAATGATCGAATCAACCAAATGAATGAAGAATATCGCTTCAATCTAGATATTTATAATAAATTGAAAGCTGATTTTAAACAGAGAATGGATCAACCTTCTCCTAACATAAAATCCAAATTGAAAAAAGAGTGGATTCGAATCAAAATTTGGCGTTCGTGTTTACAAAAGAAAAGTCTTCGCTTCATCAGGAAGAAATTGCCGTTTTTTATGAAAGTTATTCATTTTAGGGTAAAATTGCTACTTATTGATCTCAAAATAAGTATGTTCAATATGATCGAGTCAAATTTGGAATTTTGCATGCAATTGAGTAGAAGTTTTGAAACAATTAAAAAAATATTCAATAGCAATCATCCAATTAGCAAAAACGTCGAATCCAAATGCCAAGGAAAAGAAATTTCCCAAGCGTACGTTTTTCATCAAATATGGAAAGAAATAAGAAATATGAAAGGGTTCTATGTGAAAGATCTGATAGAATCAAGAGCATCGTCTCCTTTTATAAAAAAAAATGTGAAAGAATTTTTGGACTCACAAGGAATATTGGATTGCAAGCATCCTGGAGAGTTAACGATTAACCATTGGAAGCAATGGTTAAAATGGTGTGCTGGCTACAGAATAGATCCACACAGAAATAAAAAACGTAAACATGTTATTGGCAACCGGTTGGGATGGACTGAATTTGCATCGTTTTTGGGAGAGAAGCGCTTTGCCACTTTTATGGCACGACTCAAGAACCGGATCAAACGTCACAGATATGATCTTTTGGCATATAGTTATCTGGATCATATGAAAGAGAATAATCATGGACCCGCAATTCAATATATACCGGAACCGGATTATCAAGCTATTACTAATTTTCAAAATCCCGGTTTTTGCAAGAAGAAGAAGAAGAGGAAGAAGAAGAAATATGATTCTTCTTGGAAAAAGTTTTTTTCTTCCAAAAAGAAAAAAAAGAATTGTGATTCTTCCAAATCCAAAAAGAAAAAGAAAAAGATGACTGTCGATAAATTTTGCGCGGCAACTAAAAAAAACTATTACAAGAAAAGTCGATATTACAAATTCCAATTCTGGTTGTTCCCAGATCTTAGAAAAAAAATCAAAAATGCAAACAAACTTGGTGACGTTTTTCCTCCGAATATCATAAGAAGACAGATTAAAGAAATGTGGAAATTTCGAGAAATCCAAATACCAAAAGATTTTGATGTTGATGCTTTCGTTATAGAAAGTCTTCGAAAGAAAGAAGAGGAAAGGCAAAGAAAAGCCGCGGCTGAACAAGAAATTAAGGAGGCCCGAAGAAAACGAAAAGAGGAGAGACTTCAAATAAGAGAAACACGACGCAAAAAATTAGAGGCGGCCACTTCTCCAGAAGAAGTCGATAGATTGACAATGACATTCAAAGCAGAAGATGAAATAAATAAGAAGCAAAGAAGGCGGGAATCAAAGAAAAGACTTCTCAAGGAACAGAGAGCTAGACAACTAGCAAAAATAGCTGCCCAAAAAGAAAAAGAGAAAAAAAGAGAAGAGAGGAGACGTAAATTGATAGCATTAAGTCGGAAACGTAAATCTTCGAATTCGAAAAGATCAAAAAAATCGAGAGATTTTCTAGTTCGAGACTTCTGTGATATTTATCATCCAAAAATCAATATTGATAAAATCAATAGAGAAAAAGAAGAAGTCCGAATAGCAATAAAGGAGATTTTTTTGAGACAAGATGCTAAGAAAGCGTCACAGGGTGATAAGAAAGCATGGGACTGGGTTAAATCAAAATTGGATGAGACATACAAAGTAGACAAATCTTCCAAAACCAAGACCAAACCCAAGGAAGCCGATGAACAAGATATAGATTTCAGAACTGCCAAAACTGAATATCTGAAAGAACAGAAACGCTTCCAACGGGAGGCAAAACGCCTTGCAAGGAAGGAAGAGTTAAAGGAGGAGATGAAACTTAGGGGAGAAGAAGTAGTGGAACCACAATTAGAAAAAGAAAAATTAGCCTATCGGGAAATGGCCAAAAATATTTATACTTGGGGAATGAAATTCGAGCTCGAAAAACTGCCGCTAACTCCTTGGGTTTCTAAGTTCAGACATGCGGCTCGTTTTTTTGATAAGAAAAAATTAGGCAGCGAAACTGCGGTAGCTAACTTAGTTTTTCCATATGCCGAAAACGGAGATCTTGACTTGGAATTATTGGATACTGTATTGTATCTCAAAAGTGTCTTCCCGAAACATAATGATATACGTAGAATTTTTTGCGAGGCAGCCCGAAGATCTATTCCACTTGTACCGGGGTACTTTGATGACCGATTCTTTGTATATAAAATTGCAAGTCTTTTATTCAAACTAAAGAAGAAAAAGATTAATGTCAATCTTTTTGATAGATCTCAACGACGAAAAATAAATGAAAAAATTTCAAGTTCTTTCATTTTCGAAGATCTTTTTCTTCCAAGACGTCGCAGAGAATTTCGAATTTTGAATCTTTTGAATCTGGAAAACCATTTGGATGAGAGTGTAAGATTAAGTAGTCAAGAGATACCAAATGACCAAGGTCTAATGAAAAAAAACGAACATCTGATCGTAGATACAAGGCAAAAGATAAGACGTTTTCTTTGGCCTCGTTATCGATTCGAAGATCTTATTTGCATGAATAGATTTTGGTGGAATACCAATAATGGTAGTCGATCTGCTATGTTGAGGGTACGCATGTATCCTAAAATAGATCATTGGGAACATATTCAAAGTAATTTGTATTTTCTAAGGCTAAAGCACAGTTTTATTTCGATAAGAAAGATTGTTAAAAAATTTGGAAATCATGCCAAAAGTTTATTGGGTACGAAACAGTCGCCGGTTGCTGGACAAAACGAAGTTCTAAATGAAGTAAAGCATAAAAAAGAAGACTCTTTTTGCAGCATAAGTTCGTCCCTTCCTTCTGACCCCTCCCCGTACAATGAGCTTCTTACGATACTCAGAAAAATAATAAGTTCGCTTAGAGATTCTATTAGGGGATGGATAGGTTCACTTTTGTCTAAACTTAGAGCTTTTCTTATCAAACGGATAAGTTCGCTTAAAGATTTTATTATCAAATCAATGAGAGAACTTTTTTCTAAACTTAAACTTCAATTTAAAAGATTTCTAAATACGCTTAAAAAGAAACTGAGAAAATTGATAGATCCGCTCATAAATAAGTTGGAAACTCAACGTATCAACTTTATGAGGTTTCTAACAAACCTTATAAATGAAATTAGAGTGAAACTCGTCAATTTTCTAAGTTTCCTAAGAGATATAATAGACGGGCTATTAGTTAAGCTAGAAAAACCTAGACGTTTCAGTCGTTGGACGAAGTTTATTTCTTTTATTAATCGTTGGACGAAGTTTATTTCTTTTATTAAAAATGTTTTAAAGGTATATCAAATTTATGAGATATGTCATTATCTAGTTGAATATTGGAAGTCTTCAAGAAGGTAAAAATCAGTTATATGGCTGGTTGCTTTAGTAAGTTACTAAAGCAACCAGCCATAGCTGTGTAAGCCTATTCCCAATAAATCAACGCCTAAATAACATGTCCAAACTAGAATAAATCCTAGAGAAGCAACAATCGCCGGTTTTTGTCCTTTCCAACCCCTGTTTATTCTAGTATGTAAATATATTGCAAATAGAATCCAAGTTATTAATGCCCAAGTTTCTTTTGGATCCCAGCTCCAATAAGATCCCCATGCTTCGTTGGCCCATACTGCCCCGGAAAGTATACCTATAGTTAAAAGAGAAAATCCTAGACCAATAGTACGATAACTTAATTGATCTAATTGGTTAGTAAACACCCATTTACGATAATTTCTAAGTGAAAGGTAAAAAGTCTGTTTCAATTCTTTTTTTTCTTGGTCGTGTGAATACCAATTTTTATTGAAGAAAAAAGAATTTTTCACATTAAGAAAAATCTTTTGATTTATTTGGGACGCAATGACCAATAAAGATATGGATGATAGGGATCCACATAAAAGAGTTGCATAACTGAGCAATATCATACTTACATGCATCATTAACCAATGAGATTGTAAAGCAGGTACTAACATTGCAGATTCTTGCATTTTATCCGGAAGACCTAAAGTAGCAAAACCATGAGTTAACATAGCACTTGGCGCGGTGATTGCACCTAACCACCAAGCATACTGGCCCCGTATTTGTATAACTATATGAATCATGGAGGAAGTCCATGAAAGGAACATGAATGACTCATACAAATTACTTAACGGTAAATGCCCCGAATAGAGCGAACGGGAAACTAATACTCCCGTTATACAAATACACGTCACTATCATGCCCTTTCCTCCTGAATTACTTAGTTTTTCACTTTTATAAATTAAGGTTCCCGAATAAATAAGAGTAATCACAAAAGTAAGAGAAAAAGAGACATGAGCTGATATATGTTCTAGAGTTATAAATATCATAATAAACCCATTTATTTCTTAATATAGGATTCGTTTCGTAAGAAAAAGATAAAATCGATTGATATGTAATAAATCATATTGACATAGATCGAACAATGATAGTCATTTATTATATAGGTACTCCATATATAATAGATATCTATAGATATTAGATATGGAAGGGATACTAAACTATAGTATCTTATTAACAATAATGCCGCCACTCGGATTCGAACCGAGATGCTCTAGCGCTGCTGCCTAAGAACAGCGTGTCTACCAATTTCACCATGGCGGCTTTTTTTCTCATATATCTAATATATTCTATCTGACCTATATTCGACTATCTTTGTTTGCGAGACTGCTAATACAAAAATAGCCTAGTTGTCCCAACTTCGATGTTGGTCATTATAACGGAGTATGGCGCAGTTTGGTAGCGTGCCACTTGGGGATGGTGGAGGCCGTAGGTTCAAATCCTTCTGCTCCGAAACCCATAACTAACTTTTGAGGGGATAAAGGCTGCTCAGGCCAGGAAGGCCTAGTAGGATACTCACGATCTTTGGGGTCTTTACGATGATGATGAAAACTTTCATCATTGTCATGACCAATTTCATGGTCATCATCATGACCAATTTCATAGTCATCATCATGACCAATTTCATGGTCATCATCATGACCAATTTCATAGTTATCCTCACTATAATCATTGTCCTGACCAATTTGATAGATATGATCATAGATATCATCATTGCCAGAACCCATTTTATGGTCATCATAATTGCCATAAAAAGACCATAGATTTGACATTCCTTCTACGCCTATTTCATCGATAAGACAAACACCTTTTGCGTCCCCTGGTTCCAGAAAAATATCTCTTTCTAAGAGACTTTCAATTAGTTCGGGTTCTTGCCTTGTCCTTCTTATATAAGTTTCCAAAATATAAGTCCGCAATAGGTTCATAAACTCTGCATCGGAGCCAGATTCGTCGTGGCGACGACGATCATAAGGAGACATATGAGGTTGATGAATCATCATACGACCGTTTTCGCTTAATACTCGTTTAGTAAACGCCCCCCCGTGTAGAAGGAAAGCTCCCATTGAAGCATTTAACCCGAAGCCTGCTGTAGATACCTCCCCTGTTACGAATTGCATAACATCATAAACAGCTACTCCCTGTAGCATTCCTCCACCTCGACAGGAAATAAAAAACATGAAGTCTTTTGTTTGATCTTCTTGATTTAAATAAATCATGCATTTCATTATTTGGTCAGCAGGTTGTTTTTCTAGCGCTCTACCTAAAAAAAGGTATCTTCCAAAAAAGAGTCTGTAATATAATTCCACCCACATTTCCTCTTCTTGGAGGTTTTCTTCTTCTGGTTTTTTTTCTTCTGGGTTTGGGTTTTCTTCTTCTGGGTTTGGGTTTTCTTCGTTTTGGTAGTCTTCTGGGTTTTGGTATTCTTCTTCGGTTTGGTATTCTTCTTCGTTTTGGTAGTCTTCTTCGTTTTGGTATTCTTCTTCGTTTTGGTAGTCTTCTTCGTTTTGGTATTCTTCTTCGTTTTGGTAGTCTTCTCCTTCTTCTCCTTCTTTTCCTTCTTCTCCTTTCCCGTCCCCCAGATATGGAACTTTTGGAATGTTCGTTAAACTCAAGCTCATTACATACTTACTTACATACTTACTTACTTACTTACTTACTTATTTACATACATCAAAAAAGCTACATATCATCTTCTTCTTCCGAAGAAATAAGAAGCTGTATAGGTATTATACAAATTCTAATTTACAGGACAAATTGGATGTTATAATAATCCTTCATGATTTTTTTTTGTCTACTCTCTATCTATTATTAAATTAAATAGAAAAATCTTTACATATTCTTCATTATTTATTATGTCTATTTATTAAATACAAATAGACAAATATATTGAATACAATAAATATTGAATAAATCAATTTTTTATTATTAAAGCGAAAGCGAAAAAAAAGCTGTCCAATCTCATATTCTTTTTTTGGGATTGGACAGCATAGTATTATTTTCGAGATCTTCTTCATCTGCTAAGAGAAGAATAAAAATCCTTGGTTTTTTTTTCCATTATGAGTTCTGTCGGTAGGTCCGGGATTGGTCCCGTTGTTATCATCCCATTCTTCTCACCGAAAAAGCGCTTTTAAAGAATCTCATTATTGATATCTTGAGTCACTTTTATTTTATCATTTTTTCTTTTTATTTTGAAAGAAATAATAAATATTTATGGGTCTTTTTCTGTTGCTTGCGCATTTTAATTTAAGAAAAAGACGTTCATCATTTGCTGCTTAGATTGCAACAGAAGAAGAATTTTTAGTTTGTTAGATAGGACATAATATTTTATATGACCACTCTATTCGTTGTTTCTAATGGTAATATATAACCTGTACGGTTCTACATAAGAAAAAAACTTAATGTCATAATAAAGCATTCTGACTAAAGATGCTACTATTAAACGTATGTATGAATCCAATACGGAAGTAATAATGGTTTAGATATAGTCAATAATGGTTTAGATATAGTCTAAACCAGTAACGCTAAATAGAATTAAAGTGCCGACTATTCAACAACTTATTAGAAATGCGAGACAGCCGATAAGAAAAAGAAAAAAATCTCCTGCTCTTCGAGGATGTCCTCAACGGAAGGGAGTATGCGCTAGGGTGTATGTGCGACTCGTTTGGATCAGAAGCTGAAACGGACCAGGAAATTGAACAATAGTTTTCTTCTGTGAAAAAGTACAGATCTATCAGTTTCCTTGTACCGGGGAAAATGAAATTTATGGTTTAAATTGATGCAAATCCAATCACCTTTACGTAGGATGAAAAGCACTTCCTCATTGGTAGCGAATGGTCATCAATCCATTGAGCGAGGAAAAAAAGTAATTTTAAAAAACATAAAGATTATGTTTATATTGCTGCGAGAACGGACAAAAGGTCAGCTATCTTGCGAACTCTCACAAACAGATGTCGTTACTGTATCTATAAATCTTTAGAGTCTTTGTAATTCGGGGGGGAAGAGTAGAGCTAGAGATGGTAAAATATACAAGTTACCAAATACTCATCTCATATCTTAGGGCTCCGGCGTATAGAGAGGACCTTACCGTTAGAGAAATAACCATAGAAACGAAGAAATCCATAAGAGAAAAAGAAAATAATAATATATATGTATATTTCTTATTTTGATTACTTAAATGCAAGGTCCAATCCCCTGCCTACTTGGAAGGTGCCTAACTGAAAGGAATTATGGTTGGGAAGGTTAGAGTAGCAAAAGCCATTGGAGTCGTATATTTTATACATTAGAAAAATCAGTTTTATATTACTTAAAAAATGATTGATCAAAAAAGAGATTAGTCATCTATGAAGAATCAACTTCAATGACCAGAGTTAAACGTGGGCATATCGCAAAAAAACGTCGAAAAAAGATTCTTGCATTTGTATCAGGCTCTCGAGGAGCCCATTCAAAACTTTTTAGGACTGCTAACCAACAGAAAATGAGAGCTTTAGTTTCCGCTCACCGAGATAGAATTAAGCGGAAGAGAGATTTTCGTCGTTTGTGGATTACTCGGATTAATGCAGCATCCCGTGCTAATGGATTCTCCTATAATAAATTTATACAATTTTTATACAAAAGGCAGTTGCTTACAAATCGTAGAACACTTGCACAAATAGCTGTATTAAATAATAATTGCTTCTCTATGATGCTCAAAAATATTCCTGTATTATGAAATAGTAACACCCAATCTCCCGGGGAAATTCTCCGGGAAACTAAAGACAGTACGAAAATGAATTCGGAATGACTTGGATAATGAAATTATTTTCATTTTATTTATAGAAAGAGAAAAAAATCTGCACTATCTTTGTTAGATATCCCAGCTCGAATTAAATGGAGGAGTCTTAAGCTCTAATTACTTTTGAATTGAAAGAAAGAAAGGGTATCAAAGATAGAATACGAGCTTGTTTAATAGCTCTAGCTATTAAGCGTTGTTTTTTCAACGTTAATCGATTCCTTCGACGAGATAGTATTTTTCCTTGATCACTAATAAATCGGCCAATTAAGCTAATATTTTTATAATCCATTTGCTCTCCAGGCTGAATTGGCGATAAACGTTTTCGAAAAGAATGCTGATTTGGAGAAAATCGCTTAGATGCATTTCGAAAAGATGACTTAGATCTATTTCTCAATTTAGATCTACTTCTCAATTTAGATCTACTTCTCAATTTAGATCTACTTCTCAATTTAGATCTACTTCTCAATTTAGATCTATTTCTAAACTTATTAGATCTATTTTTAAAATATGGTTTATATGTATTCCGAAAAGATGGCTTCATTTTATTCATAGTTTGTTTTATGAACCTTTCAAATACTATTTCTTTTTTTGTTTCAAAATATTTCGAAAAGAAATATTGACAGTGACTGGTTAATATATATATACAAAGATAAATGAAATAAATATCTTCAATATATATTTCTATTTCTGGGCAGAAATGTTAGATTCAATCTATTTTTTGATTTCTCCATGAATGGTATGCTTGTAACAAGAAGGACAAAATTTATTTAATTCCAATCGATTAGGAGTATTGCGGCGATTTTTTCGAGTCGTATATCTGGAAATACCCGTTGATTTTTTTTCAACACTGTCTTGGGTACAACTAGTACATTCTAAAGTAATCGTTATTCTTACATTTCCACCCTTGGCCATATAACTTACTTTTGGTATTATATCTACTTCTTTTCAATTTGGAAAATAAAAAGAGAAGAAAGAGAAAGGGATAGAAGTTGTCTTAAAAATGATTAAAGATTTTATTACTTAATTCATTCTCGTAATAAAATCTTTAATTAAGATTTTCAAGTAGTTTACTATTTGAGGAACTTTTGGATCTATATTTTTACTTTTATCTTAATCCTAACTTCACCCTCCCCTTCTAAAATTTTATTTATCCAATAAGAAAAGGAAATGAATCTAACATCATTTTTTTATTTTGGGTTCGCAGGAAAACAAAAAAATGAAAGTCAAAAAAAGGGAAAAGTCAGAGCATCTGGGAAAAAACGATTTATCTCAATTAATAAACTGGATAAAAATACCAAGCATAAAGTAGCTAACACAGGCGCTGTGGAAAGATATGTTTTTATATCTTGCATTGTTCGTAAGTTCTCCTTCTCAAGAATGATAGATATATCATATGGTCAACTACACCCGTAGTTTACGACTATCTGCAAACAGATATTTGTATTTGGCACAAATTCTTTTTTTTTTTTTTTTTTTACAATATGATATGATAGTAATAACTATGTAATAGTAAGTAATCCAGTACTGTCAATAAATAGACATCTTATACATTATATCTTCCGTATATACAGTCTATTCACGTGCGAAGGTAGATAAATGTGGAAAACAAAATTCAATATTTTTAATATAAAATATTGAATAAAAAATACTCACGATTAAAAGGGATGTAGCGCAGCTTGGTAGCGCGTTTGTTTTGGGTACAAAATGTCGCAGGTTCAAATCCTGTCATCCCTACCCTTTTTTTATCCTAAATCTTCCATAAAAAAAGTAAAAAGTCGAGTGATAGTTATTTAATTCAATGAAACATCGAAATAATCTTTTCTTTCAAGAAAAAAAAAAAAAAATAAGAAAAAGCGCTCTTAGTTCAGTTTGGTAGAACGCAGGTCTCCAAAACCTGATGTCGTAGGTTCAAATCCTACAGAGCGTGATCCTGTGTGTGTTTTTTTTCTTTTTTCTGATCGATCTTCTTGTCACTTAGACTGAAAAAGCTAATGGAATCTGATCTCTCAGAATCAGTAGGAGACCCGTTCATAATATGGTTCTAAATCAAATATCCAATTTATCGCCGCGTCGGTACTGTAAATATGCAGTTACAAATAATCCAGCCAAAGTTATAGGAATTAGACCTAACACAATTCCGGATAACAAAACTTCAATCATATTTTTTTTATTATGAAAAAGAATAGGTAAGGGTTAATAGCTAATCTACATAGTACCTCAAATTGACTTGGAATCTCAATTCCTATTGAGGTTATTTTCTATTTCAAATAAGTTCTATACTGCTTAACCCAATGAATAAGACTGAGGTGAAAATAAGCAAAACTAATAAAAAACCAAAATAACTAATTATAGTAAGCATGGAAGAAATCAAAAAAAAAAAACAATGATTGATACGTATTTTTGTCAGGCAATTACCTCAATTTATTCTTTAGGAGTAGAAAAAAGAGTTGAAATAAATAGATACAAAGTTAGTATTGAATATCTGATAATGATGTTATCAACAAACATAGAGGGAATATACAATAAAAAGATATTCTGTTATAAAAAAGGTAAAAATGAAATCCCCACCTATAAATAAAATAAATACCAATTGTGTAGTAATTTAATTAATGATCCTACTCCTTTTCTATATTAAATAAAATTATATTGCTATGTTAGAAGCAGGCTAGCTATACTTAGTATACTTCAAATATACCCTTGGTATCATATTGACAATCAAGCAAGGATTGTAGAAAATATCAGTAGTTTTCCATTTCCTGATCTCTTTCTTTCATGGGATCAATTTACCCTTGATTTTAGAATAATATAGGGAGCTTAGCATGTCTGGGAATACGGGAGAACGCGCTTTTGCTGACATTATTACTAGTATTCGATACTGGGTTATCCATAGCATTACTATACCTTCTCTATTCATTGCAGGTTGGTTATTTGTCAGTACGGGTTTAGCTTATGATGTATTCGGGAGTCCTCGGCCAAATGAGTATTTCACAGAAAGCCGGCAAGAGGTTCCATTAGTAACTGGCCGTTTCGATTCATTAGAGCAACTCGATGAATTTACTAGATCTCGATCTTTTTAGGAGGTATTAATGACTATAGATAGAAGCTATCCAATTTTTACAGTTAGATGGTTGGCCGTTCACGGGCTAGCTGTACCTACGGTTTTTTTCTTGGGATCAATATCAGCAATGCAGTTCATACAGCGATAAACTTTATTATAAACTAAATCACGGAGCTATTTATGACACAATCAAACCCAAATGAACAAAATGTTGAATTGAATCGTACTAGCCTCTATTGGGGGTTGTTACTTATTTTTGTACTTGCTGTTCTATTCTCTAATTACTTTTTCAATTAGGAACAGTAATAATCTTTTTTCTTACCCAATTGAATTTGGTGAGATCTAATATTTCTATGTATTATTATTTATGCCTCATGAATACTTTTTTAAAATGTGAAAGGAAATAATAAAAATGGGCGGAAGGATCCCTCTTTGGTTGATAGGTATTTTAGCTGGTATTCTCGTTATTGTTTTAATAGGTTTTTTTTTTTACGGTTCTTACTCCGGCTTAGGTTCCTCCTTGTAGCGAAAAAACTGCCTTATATTATGATAAGAGATAGACAATGTAAGGAATACTATAAAAATTTAAGCAAAACTCTGAAAAGAGATAAAAAAGAGATAGAAAAGTGAAAACTTAAAAAATAAAGATAAGATCTTACCTTTCTTTGAACACAAAGAAGGGTAAGATTTTATCTTTACTTATTAAGTTTTTTTTATAAGTTAAAAATAAGCGAAAATAGCAAGCCAAGATTACTAGATTCTCTCCTTTCTTCTATTTATTTATTTGTTTTGAATATGATAAATGAAGGTGAGAAAAGATAACATGCATATGAATATTGATTCATATTGAATATCGCGCAAATTAACTCCAAAACTCCAAGTTTGTTCCGGAATCACTCATTATTAAAATGGGCAAATATTTATTTAATATCTCCTCATCCTTCACAATATATTCGAACAGAGGGAAGGGGAAAACGAAGGATTCTGGAGAAGTATTACTTTATTGTTGCCATTTTGTATTTATTATACATTAATTGCATTGATCTAATAATTCATAAGATAGAGATTCAAATCTTTTATGCGCCTAAAAATTCATTTCGACCAATTGAACTTTCTCAAATTGTTTCTTTTTAAGAACCAGAAATATCTGTGCTAAAACGACAGATGCTAAGAATAATAAAAGACCTTGAACACGTAAAGGATCTTGAAGTACTATTTCTGCATTTTCCTGACCAAATCCACCTACATTAGGGTTATTCGTTAACGATTGATCCGCCTTGATTAATTCGCCTTCTGAAACAAGAAGTTCCGGTCCCGGAGGTACAAAGTCTACCACTTGTCGACCGTCTGATGGATTATCAATAGTTATTTGATATCCACCTTTTTCTTTACGTGCAATTTTACTTATTTTACCGGTTGCTGAAGCGTTGTACACTGTATTGTTGCTTTTGCTCCCATCGGGATAAATTTGTCCTCTTCCTCTATTACCACCTACATATATGGGATATTTCAGGAAGTGAGCTGTTTTATTAGTAGCGGGATTTGGTGAAAGGATGGGAAACACAATTTCACCATATTTTTGACCAGGAATAGGACCTATTATTAGAATATTTTTTTGATTGGGACGATAGTTCTGAAAATAAAGATCACCTATTTTTTCCTTAATCTCAGGAGAAATACGATCTGGAGGAGCTAATTCGAAACCTTCGGGTAAAATAAGAACAGCTCCTACATTTAAAGTTCCTTTCTTGCCATTAGCAAGAACTTGTTTTATTTGCTTATCATAAGGTATTTTGACAACTGCTTCAAAAACGGTATCAGGAAGCACGGACTGTGGAACTTCAATCTCCACAGGTTTTTTAGCCAAATGACAATTGGCACATACAATACGCCCAGTTGCTTCTCGAGGATTTTCGTAACCTTGCTGTGCAAAAATGGGATATGCATTTGCAATAGATGTGCGAGTCATTATATCTATCAATATTAAGGCGGAAATTGATTGAGCTATCAACTTTTTCATCCAGTCATCATAAGTTTTTCTATTTTGCATGGTTCAATTTTTTGTTACAATTCTTTTATTTCAAATAAATGGTAGTAGGTAACTATGATAGTTACCTGCTTGCAATTCTGCTACTATATTAAACCTAAAGCCAAAAAATAAGAAGTATTGCCCGGGTGAGAAACCATTTGTTATTCATTCATCGAGTGATAAATTACTACAAGTGAAGGAGATGTACGATTCAAACGACGGAAAATCCAATATTTGAAAATTGTGTCTAAGATGACTGGAAAAGTTGAAACAAGACCAGATATTATTCGTTCGTTATGGGCAAATCCATAATTTTCGAAGATCCAATCGATTATCAATTCCCAACCATGGGGCGAGTGAAACCCAATACATAGATCGGTTGCTAAAAGAATAGAAAAGGCTTTCATTGTATCGCTTAGGCTGTAAAAGACTTCTTGGATCCAAGAATTTAGAATGCCAAGTTTCTTCTTACCCAGAATGAGACAAACACTTAAAAAAACCAAACCTATTAGATTTGCTATTAGATGTGAGATGATTTGGATACAATCTTGATTATATATTTTCACTAATTGGATCATTTTTTTCTGCATTTCTATACGAATATCTTGCGAATGCGTTTCCGAAGAATCTTCCATCATTATTTCTAACAGGAAGAGTTCCTCTATTTTTTCAAACTTTTTTATAGTGTCTTCTTCTTGTAAATAATCAAAAATTTTTTTTGATTGACCAGTATTCCACCAATTTGTAACCCAAGGTTCTAAACCGTTCTGTAATGAAATTGAAATTCCCCAAGGCAATACTATTAAACATGTAAGATATTGTAGAGAAGCTAATGCTTTATATTTGGCAACTTCCAATTCGTGAATCGTTAACGAACTCGATTGGCTCGTTAGCTCTGCCCAAAATCTGAACAAAGTACGAATTATAGAACGAGGTATGAGATCCATAGAATTTTTGCATAATTATTCGACCTCGAGAGATCTTTCGGTCGGATGAGGGATGGTTTGTTCCGAGTGAGAAGTAGAGTAAAAAAGAAAGGATAAATCCTTGAAAATCGTTTGGATCTGGACTAATTTAATTTTGAATTCTTGACCCGAAGAATCGCTTCAATTGGCAAATAAAAGAAATGAAAGTTTAAGTCTAATAATATCAATTTTGTTTTCTTTGATACATATAGGAAATTTATTATATGTATTTATTCAAGCGCATATGTAAAAAAAGGTGTAAAAACTATAGTCATTTACTTCATTGTATTCTTTTGAGATGTTATATCCGTGTTTATTAAAACCTTTTGTCCCTTTCTAATAGATAAAGAATAATATGGAGTGGAGTTTTTGCTAACTGCCAAAAAATATTATGGTTCCATAAGTAACATTTTGTGATGGTGGAACATAAAATGACTATATGGTCTTTCCCCCTCATTTCAAAATCCTTCAATGGATACGCGCAAAAAACGGGCTAATTCGGCAGCTTTTTGTTCCATTTCGCGCAAGGTCAAATTTTCTTCAGTACGAGTTAAGGGAATGTCTTGTTGGCCCTTTATTTCCATATAAATAACACGACGAGGAAATAGACCTTCTTGAACTTCCATTTTGATCGCCTGAATATCCTTCATAAGAAATCGGAGGAAAATACGACGATTTCTTCCGGGAAATCCCCAGCGAAAAAGGCATACAACTCCTTCTTTTTCATCAAACTTATTATAACCACTACCCACATTGCATAAAATAGTGCACCACAAATAAGAGCTAATGAACAGACCTGCAATCCCATAAAAACACATCACAATTCCTTGTGGAACAAAAAGTATTTGTTGAGATGACAATAAGGGTATCAGGTTCCTACCAAGGTAACTTGAAATTCCGACCACAAAAAATCCTAGTGAACCCAAAAACAGGAGACAAGCAAAAAAAAAATTGCTTATTTTTCTAGACCCTTTTATGGGTTCTATCCAGAGCCATTTGGATCGACGATTCATAACAAATTACGTCCTATTTAATTTGAGGGATTGAACAAATTTTGACTCCCATCCAGAAGTCACTCTCATAAATTGGCTATATTCATAAACTAGCCATATACATATAAGCATTTCACAAAAATAAGAAATCTTTCTATTCAAATGTATTATATAAGCATATTTTGAAGTAGAAGTAAGAAATTCACACACGGGTCTAATATATCTCATACATATGATACCATATACATTATATATTGTTTGTTATTTATCATATATGAATAGATCTATAATAATAAAAAATCAAATATCACATACCTAGATTGATCATATTCATAAAATTTCGTCATTTTGAATATAAAAGTAAAGAAAAAGCATTGTAACTGCTGGAAGAAACAAGCCCACCAAAGGTACTAAGAGAGAGGGGAAGTTGTTGATTATCATATCAAAAGTATATTAAGTATTTTTTTTATCTATTACAAAGATAGATTATAAGATCAAATGAGTAATAGAACCAAATAAGCGGACGTGTCTTTCTTCGTAAAATACCTACTTTTGTAAAGTAATTTATTACTTTACTTTGTAAGATATAAAACAAATGGGACCAATTACCACATTGTATATTGGTAGCTATAAATGATAAAATAGATCCGCTTCTCAATTCTATCTTTTAAAACTCTTTTATTAAATAGATAGATGTTCACCTTTGAGACAAAGGTCTAATTTCATAGCATAATCTGTCTCTAATGCGAGAAAGTTACATAGTATGTATTTTTTCTTATAAAGGGGTATTTTCATGGGTTTGCCTTGGTATCGTGTCCATACCGTCGTGTTGAATGATCCTGGCCGGTTAATCGCTGTGCATATAATGCATACAGCTCTAGTTTCTGGATGGGCCGGTTCTATGGCTCTTTACGAATTAGCAGTTTTCGATCCATCCGATCCTATTCTTGATCCAATGTGGAGACAAGGTATGTTCGTTATACCTTTTATGACTCGTTTAGGAATAAAGGATTCATGGGGTGGATGGAGTATAACTGGAGAAACTATATCTAATCCAGGTATTTGGAGTTATGAAGGTGTGGCCGGGGCACATATTGTGTTTTCTGGCTTGTGCTTTTTAGCAGCTATCTGGCATTGGGTATATTGGGATCTAGACGTATTTTGTGATTCCCGTACAGGAAAACCTTCTTTAGATTTGCCTAAGATTTTTGGAATTCATTTATTCCTCTCAGGAGCAGCTTGTTTCGGATTCGGAGCATTTCATGTAACGGGTTTGTATGGCCCTGGAATATGGGTGTCTGATCCTTATGGACTAACTGGGAAAATACAACCTGTAAATCCGGCATGGGGAGCTGAAGGTTTTGATCCTTTTGTTCCGGGAGGAATAGCTTCTCATCATATTGCAGCAGGTATATTGGGTATATTAGCAGGTCTATTCCATCTCAGTGTTCGTCCTCCCCAACGTTTATACAAAGGATTACGTATGGGAAATATTGAAACTGTCCTCTCCAGTAGTATTGCTGCTGTGTTTTTTGCAGCTTTCATTGTGGCCGGAACAATGTGGTATGGTTCCGCGACCACTCCGATCGAATTATTTGGTCCTACTCGTTACCAGTGGGATCAGGGATACTTCCAACAAGAAATAGATCGACGGGTTCGTGCCGGTCTGGCTGAAAATCTAAGTCTATCGGAAGCTTGGTCAAAAATTCCTGAAAAACTTGCTTTTTATGATTACATTGGGAATAATCCAGCTAAAGGGGGGTTATTCAGGGCGGGTGCAATGGACAATGGAGATGGAATTGCTGTTGGTTGGTTAGGACACCCTATTTTCAAAGATAAAAAGGGACATGAGCTTTTTGTACGTCGTATGCCTACCTTTTTCGAAACATTTCCAGTCGTTCTAGTAGATGAAGAAGGAATTGTGAAAGCCGATGTCCCTTTTAGGAGAGCAGAATCCAAATATAGTGTTGAACAAGTAGGTGTAACTGTTGAATTCTATGGTGGTGAACTTGATGGAGTTAGTTTTGGTGATCCTGCTATAGTCAAAAAATATGCTAGACGTGCACAATTAGGTGAAATTTTTGAATTAGATCGTGCTACTTTGAAATCGGATGGTGTTTTTCGGAGTAGTCCAAGGGGTTGGTTTACTTTTGGGCATGCTACATTTGCCCTTCTTTTCTTTTTTGGGCATATTTGGCATGGTGCTAGAACTCTATTCAGAGATGTTTTTGCCGGTATTGATCCGGATTTGGATGCTCAAGTAGAATTTGGGGCATTCCAAAAATTGGGAGATCCAACTACTAAAAGACAAGTGGTATAATATGGTATTACTCCGCTTGTTAATGCAATATTGAGAATTTGCATCTCAGGAAAATCTTCTGCTTTTGATTTCACCTTTTTCAAAATGTTGTAATTAGTACGAAAGCTATCTCTATTAATTATAAATTACGATCGAATTTATGGAAGCATTGGTTTATACATTCCTTTTGGTATCGACCTTAGGGATCATTTTTTTCGCTATTTTCTTCCGGGAACCCCCCAAAGTTCCCGATAAAGGGGGAAAATAATTTCCTATTTTTCTAATCCTTTTTCTTACTTTTACTTATAAAAAGAAAAAAAAAAGATCTTCCCGATCGGGAAGGTCTTTTTTTCTTTTTCAACTAGTCCTCGTGCTCTTCAAAAGGATCTCGAAGTTGTTCAGAAGGTTGTCCAAAGGCGGTGTATAGGGCATAACCGGTAAAGCTAACAAGTAAACAAGATATGGAGATAGCGACTAAGGTTGCAGTTTCCATTGGTAGGTAATCCTATGTATGTATATGTACATAATAGTATACAAAGTTAATTAAATCTCAACCAATACTCTTTTTTTATGGCTACACAGACCATTGATGATACTTCCAGAACCGGACCATTACAAACTACTGTAGGAAATTATTTAAAACCACTTAATACAGAATCTGGCAAAGTTGCTCCCGGATGGGGAACTACTCCTTTTATGGGCATTGCAATGGCTCTATTCGCAATATTTTTATCTATTATCTTGGAGATTTATAATTCTTCCATTTTATTAGACGGAATTCCAGTTAGTTGGGTCTAGAAAAACTACAAAATCTACCCGGATCCCGAGCAAAAAAAAAAAAAGAACTAAAGAAAAGAAGAATGTTAAATAGCTTCTATTTTTAGGTTATGACGTTCTGGTAGTTTGATCGTGTAATTTCTTTTAATTTAAGGATTTTTGGAATTATGGGTGTGCGACTTGTTATAAATTGATCTCTATTCTAGTACAGAAAACGGGTCTGTTGTCTTTATAAAATAAAGACGGTTCTCCTACCTCGTTAGATATTGCTCTAATAATGAATATCCGGAGCACGAGGTATATAATTCAATAAAATCTGAACTATGGTTTATGTCTGTTTTTAAGACCTCGTGACCAAGCTTCTCAATAATTTGAAAAATCTATCTTCTTCTTTATACTGATGCTCACCAAAGAATGAGATAGTATTCCATTTTGATTAGTTAGTTTAGTAAGTAACAATGAAATGCAAAGGTTATAACCCATAAAACCTTTTGAGTAATTTGAAAAGAAAAATCATCGGGGTAAAATGAAAATCTGGGGTTTAGATCTATTCATCTATTGAGTTGAGATCTCGACAAGATAATTCCTATGGATCGTCTATACTAGGTGTTCTCTAAGTGATTTATCTCATATCACGAATAGGATAAAAGATCGTTCAAAAGGCCTATAGCGATTTATTTCGCATAAGAATGAGCCAACTTGAAATTTGAGCATTAATCACTATGAAATTTTTTTTTCTTGTTATTGAAGGAAATCATGGATTATTCTGAATCCTCTTCCTTCATACAAAGAAATGAAATATCTATCAAATATTTTTTATTTTTTTAAACCACGTACTTTGTTCAAAAAAGTTTTTTATTTGAGTGTTCTTGTTTAAGCCGTATGAAAAGAAATCTTCATATACGGTTTTCAGAGGGGGGACTTGAGTTTACCTATCTCAATAAAGTATATGATTGGTTCGAAGAGCGTCTTGAGATTCAGGCGATTGCAGATGATATCACTAGTAAATATGTTCCTCCTCATGTGAATATATTTTATTGTCTAGGGGGAATCACACTGACTTCTTTTTTGGTACAAGTAGCTACCGGTTTTGCTATGACTTTTTACTATCGCCCCACCGTTCTAGAAGCTTTTGCCTCTATTCAATACATAATGACTGAAGTGAACTTTGGCTGGCTAATCCGATCGGTCCATCGGTGGTCGGCAAGTATGATGGTTTTAATGATGATTTTACATGTATTTCGCGTTTATTTAACAGGTGGATTCAAAAAACCTCGCGAATTAACTTGGGTTACGGGTGTAATTCTAGCCGTATTAACCGTATCTTTCGGTGTAACCGGTTATTCTTTGCCATGGGATCAAATTGGTTATTGGGCAGTCAAAATTGTGACCGGTGTGCCTGAGGCCATTCCGTTAATAGGAACTCCTTTGGTAGAGTTATTACGCGGAAGTGCTAGTGTGGGCCAATCGACCTTAACTCGTTTTTATAGTTTACACACTTTCATATTACCCCTTCTTACTGCTGTATTTATGTTAATGCATTTTCTAATGATCCGCAAACAAGGTATTTCAGGTCCTTTATAAAAAGGAAATCTACATTTTGAATCAGTATTGAAAACCTATTATTTGTATTTTTTTCTAATAGATCATTGCCGCGAAAAACATGTTTCTCGGATTTCTCCTTTCAATTATTAAGTATTATTAAGTATTAAGTATATTTAATACAAAGAATTGAAGTAGATACTGATCTCAAATGGAGAAAATGGATTATGGGAGTGTGTGACTTGAACTATTAGTTAGGCCGTGCAGATCAATTTATAGGATCTGTCATATAAAGATTCAGATCGAAATGTGTCTCTATCCCAATTTTCTTTCCAAAAATAAGAGGTTTAGAACTTGGGCAAAAGGCAAACACTTTGTTGTGTTATAAGAGAATTATTTCTATGATCGAATCCGAATTAGGCTCCGTGAGATCCAGGTAATAGTAATAACATTTCAGAACTCAAATTTATTACTTAAATTTATCCTTTCCTTTTCATAGTATGAAAATGCATGCATTTCCCTTGCGTTTCAATACGGTAAATTATCGGAGTAAAGGAAGGGATCTAAAGAAGGAAAAAGGCCAGATCAGTAACAAGTCAATACCTTGTATGCAAAATACATTGTGAGGGTCTAGATAAACACAGATTACAAGGAATAAGATGATCCAAAAGGCATATTGATCATGATCAAATTTGTGAGCTTACTTGGATACTGAGCATACGAAAAAATAAAATTATGAATTTTCCATAGATCTTCTTAGTTATACTGATTCTAACGATACGTCGTTCATCATTTTTATTTCAACTATTGCTCGAGCCGGATGATAAAAATTGGCATGTCCGGTTCTTTCGGGGGATAGATTCATTCATAAAAATCTACTTATCCCAATAACAAAGAAACCTGACTTGAATGATCCTGTATTAAGAGCTAAATTAGCTAAAGGCATGGGACATAATTATTATGGCGAGCCCGCTTGGCCCAATGATCTCTTATATATTTTTCCAGTAGTTATTTTTGGTACTATTGCATGTACCGTAGGTTTAGCAGTTCTAGAACCATCAATGATTGGTGAACCGGCAAATCCATTTGCAACTCCTTTGGAAATATTACCCGAATGGTATTTTTTCCCCGTATTTCAAATACTTCGTACAGTACCTAATAAATTATTAGGTGTCCTTTTAATGGCTTCAGTACCTGCAGGACTATTGACAATTCCTTTCTTGGAGAATGTGAATCAATTCCAAAATCCATTTCGTCGTCCAGTAGCTACAACAGTATTCTTAATCGGTACCGCAGTAGCTCTTTGGTTAGGTATTGGAGCAACGTTACCTATCGATGAATCTTTAACTCTAGGTCTTTTCCAATTTGATAGAAATTAGAATATCTTAATATAGGGGAGGAGGGAAATCTTTTGTTTATATATCTAGGGAGTAGTTGCTTTAAGATAAATGGTCTCTCCCTAGATATATGTTTTTTAAAATGCTTTTATTTCTAATATTATTACTACTATTTTTAGAATTACAAAATGGTCGAAAATTATTTTCATATTGACTTTCTAGAAGAACTTAGAAAAAGGGGTCATGAATGGGGAGAAAAAATAGAACTATTATAAGTCTAAACCGGATTCCTCGGTGAATCAATTCCAATATTTCGTATCAATTCCAATATTTCGTATCAATTCCAATATTTCTTTGACAGATTGTTTCCCAAGATGTTTTATTTTCATTAAATCTTCTCCACTGTAATTCAAAAGGTCTGATACTGTATTTATATTTGCCTTTTTGAGACAATTATATATCCTAGTAGAGAAGTTTAATTGGTCAATATACATTTGATTGAAATCTATTCTCTTCGTATCAGTCGATGTATGCGAAATAGGTAAGGAAGGAGTAATATTGTCGCTTAGACTGTTTGTTCCATCGCTGTTCTCTTCCTTTGCATTTAGAAAGGGAAGGAAAAAGTCAATTAACTTACGAGAAGCTTCATCAAGTGCTTCTTTAGGAGCTAATCCTCCATTCGTCCATATTTCAAGAAATAGAATTTCTTGTGTCTCATTTTCGCTCCAATAGGAGTGAATACTGTAATTTACATTTTGAACAGGGACAAAGACAGCATCTATAGGAAAAAATTCATCCTTATAATTGGAATTATTTGGATTTTGAATAATATATCCGCGGCCTTTTTCAATTTGTAATGATATATCTAAGGTAATTGGTTTGTTTATGTTAGCTATATGTTGTGTAGTATCAATTATTCTCACAGAAGGTGGTAGTATGATATCTTCAGCGGTTACTTTTTTTGGTCCGACAACATGGATAGATCCTTCTCGAATTCCGTACGCATCACTTCGGAGTACAATTTCTTTTAGATTCATCAAAATTTCATGTATTGATTCCTCAATACCTATTATCGCGGAATATTCGTTTGATATATTGTTAAATTTAGCACGTGTGATACATGTTCCTTCTACTTCTCCGAGTAAAACTCTTCTTATTGCACTGCCTATTGTATTAGCTTGACCTTTGCGAAGCGGAGATAAAGTGAAACGACCATAATTAAAACGCTTACTCTCTGTTCTGGATTCGACGCACTTCAATTCTGGTATCTTTATTGAGACTGATATTTCATTCTGATTCATAATATTATTTTAATAAATGATTTAATCATTTCTTTCTCTTTCAATTTTAAATTTATTCAATTTTTACACACGTCTCCTTTTGGGAGGTCTACACCCGTTATGTGGCACAGAAGTTACCTCATAAATATTCTTTATTTTTATACCACTTTGATAAATAGCTCGCAGTGCTGGTTCTTTCCCCGGACCATTGCCACGTAGCATAACTTCTGCTTCTTTCAGAAGACCTTGATTTACTAAGGTATGAACAACATTTTCTGTTGCAATCTGAGCAGCAAATGGTGAACGTCTTTTTGTACCTTTGAATCCGCAAGAACCGGCAGAAGACCAAGAAACCGCTTGCCCTTGTGTATCTGTAACAGTAACAATGGTATTGCGAAAACTTGTTCGAACACAAATAACTCCTTTCAGTATTCGATGTTTAGTTTTACGTGGCAAAAATCTTCTTGTAGCTCTACGTGGCACATATTTTCTTGTATTTTTTGACACAAATTTTTTCGTATTTTTTGACACAAATCTTTTCTTGTTATAATTTCTGATCAATTTTGATATTTTTAAGTAAAAAAAAAAAAAAAAGATTCTAAAATAGATTAGAATCTATTTTAGAAAGATTATAATCTAATAATATGAATATGACGCCGAAATTTATTTATTCTATAATTTCTTATAATGGGAATTATCCCTGTTTTTGTTTATGCCTCGGATTGTAACAAATTACAACAAGGCGTTTCCGTCTACGAATTAGGCGGCACTTTTCGCAAAGTTTGCGAACAGAAGCACGTATTTTCATATTTGTGGTCCTTTTTTGAATACTAAAATCTTTTGTTAATGGGCCTCATCGGTAGCATCATCCTTTCGTTTGACGGGATATCTATATATTATACGTCCTTTGCTTAAATCATAAACAGGTAATTCAACTCTTACTCTATCCCCCGGTATTACTCGTATTGTTCGACATCTCATTTTACCCGATATAACCGTTAAAACATCTATATCATTATCTAGATGGACTAAAAACATAGCATTAGGATATGCTATGGTAACTACGCCATCAATAGTGACAAAATTCTTTTTGGTACTCATTTCTATATTTTCGCTAAATTAGAATATTATTAACTTTGTTATTACCTAACTATGACATTAGATTTCTAAAAGAGAAGAATCATTTAATTAAATAAAAGACGTTTCATTTTTGTTTTTTCGTTAATATCTTTTTTTATCAGCTATTACTAACTTAATAATATTCATTGAATATAATTGAATTCTTTTTTTTGTCAGCTAAATTTCTGACAATGAACACTCAATTAAATTATGATCAATCATTTTTTTTTATAATAATAAATTACTTTTTTTTATAGCATTGCAATATTGTAGGCAAAAATGCAATTTAGGCATTTACTTTTTGTTTTGGAGTTACCAAAAAATACATAATAATTCTCCTCCTATTTTTTTTTGTCGAGCTTCTCGATCAGTCATTATTCCTTGCGAAGTAGAGAGGATTGCAATCCCCATTCCACCTAAAACTTTAGGGATTTCTCGATAATTAGAATAGATTCTCAGACCAGGTTTGCTAATACGCTTTGAAGCGGTTATATATCTCTTTTGCGTCCTTCCCCTAGATTTTGAAGTTAAAATAAAAAAATATTTTTGACCTTCTCTATGTTTCCTAACATCCTCTATAAAGCCTTCTCGTAGAAGAATCCTTGTGATGTTCTCGGTAATAATAGTAGCCGCCACTCGAACTGTTTTTTTTTTTACCATGTCAGCATTTCTAATATAAGTCATTAGATTAGCAATAGTGTCGTTACCCATGACGAACTAATTCTTAATAATTTACTAAATATAAAGGCATGTTTATCTTTTATCTTTTTTTAGGAATATGCCTGACATTACTTTTACATAATTTATCAGTATTTATAGTACTTCAGGAGCCAATGAGATTATTTTGGTGAAATTCAATTCTCTCAATTCTTCAGTAACTGAACCAAAAACTCGAGTTCCTCTTGGATTTCCTTTCTGATCAATGACAACTGCTGCATTGTCATCAGATCGTATTATCATTCCATCGCTACGTTTAAGTTCTTTACACGTACGTATAACTACGGCTCTAACTATTTCTGATTCTTGCAGAAGCATATTAGGTGCTGCTTCTTTAATTACAGCGATGATAATATCGCCAATATTAGCGGTGTTACGATTACCTGCTCCTAGCACTCGAATGCACATTAATTTTCGGGCTCCACTGTTGTCTGCTACATTCAAGTAAGTTTGGGACTGAATCATTTTTCCTCCAATTGTTACCTCGGCAGAAAAAAAGGTATTTCTTATCAAATAAATGATCTTTTTCTGCCAGAAATATCTCTTTGGTTCGGCATTATTTACGCGAACTAGTAATAAATTTAGTATGTATAGGCATTTTATATGCAACGATTTGAAAAGCTGCTCTCGCTATAGTCTCTGATACTCCACTTATTTCATAAAGTATTCGACCTGGTTTGACGACGGATACCCAATATTCCGGAGATCCCTTAGCTTTCCCCGAACCCATACGTATTTCTGCAGGTCTCGTTCTAATAGGTTTGTCAGGAAATATACGTATCCATATTTTAACGCCGCGACGGGCATAACGAGTAATTGCTCGTCGTCCTGCTTCTATCTGCCCAGATGTGATCCAAACAGGTTCCAATGCCTGAAGAGCAAATCTACCAAAACAAATGCGATTACCCCGAGAAGATATTCCCTTGATTCTTCCCCTATGTTGGTGACGAAATTTCGTTCTTTTTGGGTTCTAGTCGATGGTTGTATAATAGAATACTATTTGAATTCCATCTCTATTTCAGAACCGGATATGAAAGTTTCTTCTCATCCGGCTCCTTGTGAAGAATCTATGGGATCATAAATAGTGAGGTCCTAGAAATCAATCAGTATTGACTCATTACACATATTAGTTATTCATATAATATGAGGATACAAATGCCTCTATATGTCCAATAAGTATCTTACAGGCGAATATTAACTCTAAGTTATTTGGGGTTTTTGGACTCCAATGAAATTGATTCTTTATTGGTTTATTTCGCCATCCTATCCAATGAATGATTAAGATTTCTATATGATCTTATGCAGTCACAGGTTCCATCGTTCCCATAGCTTTTAAATGGCTGCTTAGGTATACCCTCTGCAATGGAGTTCTTATTTATATTTATTATAAGAATCAATTTTCTTAGTTTCCATTGATCCGAAGCTCTTTTTAATAAACTGAATAGAAATAATCAGGATAATTCTTATGCTTTATCACACTGCTCTTTGAGGGTGATTTATGAACCATACAATACTGTAAGGAAGAAGATTTCATTTTCTCTTTTTCTCCTTCCCTTTTTCTTTTCTTGCATTACCAAAGACTCTTTTTCTCTTTACGAGAGATATAGGTTTGTCTCTTCGTGTCGTAGAAAAAAAGGTCTGTCTTTCGTTTCTTTGATAGAACTATCTCTATTTCAATAACTAGCTTATTGGATCTTAGTCAAATAAAATATACTAGAGACCAATTTGTTTTTATTTCGAGTTCCCTATCATTCATTTTAGAAAAGAAGCAAAAGCTTGATCTCAACGAGTCGCACACTAAGCATAGCACTGCTCCAAGATGTTTAATAATTTTTATTTGATCTTATAGAATTTAAGATTTATGATTGGTTAGATTATAGAAAGATATTGCTCATCTTAAACAAAGATCCAAATTTTTATCCCTAATACTCCATAGACGGTTTGAACCGCATAATAACAATAATCAATTTTAGCTCGAAGGGTCTGTAGGGGCACTCTACCTTTCATAGCCGATTCTTTCCGGGCTCTCTCAATTCCGTTAAGACGCCCTTTAATTTTTATTTTAACACCTTCGACAGTTGCCTTTTCAGCTAGTTGAATAGCTTTTTTCATTATTTTTCTTATTTCAACTCTCTCCTTTAGTTGTAGAGCAATATATTCCGCAAGAATTTTGGGTTCTCTATAAGGTGTATCCACCTTTTCTATAGAAATGACAAGTTCTCTGTTTACAGAATTAAGCATACTTTGTACAAGCATTTTTTGTACTTCCTTTCTTAATTCCTTCATTTTTTCTTTTTTTCTTGGCGCTTTTTTTTCAATAAACAAATCGACAAATGCAATATATATATTTACCGAAATCAATTCGGTCTGTTTCAGAATCTCTATACGTGTAATTCCTCCATAACTAGAATTGATAGAACTTTTGATATGTTTTACATAATTTTCAATGCAATTATATATTCTCTCATCTTCTCGTAGATCTTCGGAATAATCCCTTTCTTCAAACCAAAGGGAATAATGGTTTTGAGTAAAACCAAGTCTAAAACCAAGTGGATTTATTTTGTTTCCCATACATATTTTTTTAGTACTTTAAGTAGTAGTATATTTGCGGCATAAATGGATCATCTATTTGGATATTTTGTTTCTATTTAATGTTTCATCATACTGTTATGTAATCGTGAGTTGAATTACAGAAATCCAATGATGTATCATACCAATGATGTATCATAAAATAATGTAATACTTATATGACAAGTGGATTTCTGTATTGGATAACCACGACCCCGAGCTCTAGGTCGAAATCTTTTCAAAGTAGGACCTTCATTCACTTCAGCTGCAAGGACAGCTAAATAGCACTTATGTATACCCATAAATGAATACGCATTTTCGGCTGCAGAAACAAGTACTTTGAATATAGGCTCACATGCTCTATAATCCATGAAAGTCAGTATCGCAAGTGCCTGTATATAGGTAGAATTACGAAGTAAATGGGCTACTCTACGTGCTTTATTAGAAGACATACGTACATGTTTAGCTACAGCTCGTATTCTTATAGTTTTTGTTAAATCTAAATCCCTATTTTGAAATATCAATTTCATCTTCATCCTCCATAATGAATTAATGTATACTATTTACAACGAGACTTTTTTATTTATCGTTTCTCTCTCTCTTTTTTGTGTGTGTGTTTTTTTTTTTTTTATTTTTGTTGCTTTTCTCTTATTTTTTTTTTTTTTCGTTTTTCGATTTTTTATCCTTTTTCGCATGTCCCTGGAAAATGGAAGTAGGTGCAAATTCTCCTAATTTGTGGTTTATCATACCATTTGTTATAAAAATGGGTAAATGTACCTTTCCATTATGAACAGCAATGGTATGACCAATCATTGCGGGTACAATGGCAGATCTACGGGACCAGGTTACTATTATCTTCTTCTCTTTAATCATGTTTAGATTATCGATTTTACTTAACAAATCATTAGATACAAAAGTATTTTTTCTTAGTGAACGTGCCATGGTTAATTAAATTACCTTTCTTTTTATTGATAGAAAATAAAAATGGATTTACAACTATTCCTATTTACGTCGACGAAGAATTGAAACATCGCTATATTTATTTCTCTTCCGACTTTTTCTTCCAAGTGCGCTATAGCCCCAAGGGGTCAGGGGTTTTTTTCTGCCAATTGGAGCTCTTCCTTCACCACCCCCATGAGGATGATCTACAGCATTCATAACTATTCCTCTTACTTCAGGACGTTTACCCAGCCAACGTTTTGACCCAGCTTTACTTAAAGTTCGATTTTTCCATTTAACGTTGCCTACTTGTCCAATTGTTGCTGAGCAGTTCTCAGATATTAAACGAACCTCTCCAGATGGTAATCTTAATGTGGTCAATCGGCCTTCTTTTGCGATCAATTCTGCCACAGCACCCGCTGCTCTAGCTAATTGTCCGCCTTTTCCGACTTGTACTTCGACATTATGTATAGTCGTGCCTAAAGGTATATTGGTTGAAGTAGATCTTTAATTTGTAAAAATCCCTTCCCAAACTGTACAAGCCTCTCTCAGGGCATACAGCTTTCTGGATGTGAATAGAATATGATTATTATTAATCTATTTTATATAGAGGCTTAAGATGAAGGGCATACTTTCAATTCCTTATGTCCTTATTCTGTACATCCTAGGTTTCTTTATTCCATCATCTGGCTTATGTTATTTTTTCATGTAGCATTCAGAATGAATGACTTTATTAAATTACGTTAATGCTTTCGCATCTTCCGGATAACGTAGGAGGCATTTGAAATATCAATTTTTTTGATAAAAAACTATTTGTCACTGTTCAGCTTCGAATCTGCCTTTGACCATCAAATCAAATGTGAGTTACTTGTTTTTTTCTTCAGAACAAGGGTTCCTTTACCTTAGTTGTTTCTGCTTCAGACAATTAAGTCTTCTCCATATTATCATATCTCTGGAGTCAATAATTAATTCAGAAACTATTGAACTCAATCACCCGCTGTTCTTTATCCTCAGTTTCCCTTTGGGATTGATCCCATCAAAGTATTTTAGTTGGATCAGTGATAGATTTTAAGGTTTTGCTGTAAACCCAATCGGTTATTTCCGATTACGTACAATTAATAATTCAAACCGCACTCAAAGGTAGGGCATTTCCCATTGATATGGGGGCTCTTGCACCGGAAATAATAGTATCTCCAATCATAATCCCTCTCGGATGCAAAATATATGTCTTTTTACCATTTCTATAGTGCACAAGACAGATATATGCACTTCTATTAGGGTCACTCTCTATTGTTACAATTTTTCCCATTATGTTTTTTTCACTCCGTCGAAAATCAATTTGACGATACAGACGCTTGTGACCTCCTCCTCTATGACGTATAGTAATAATTCCACTGTTATTACGACCTTTCCCACAACGATGCCGGCCAGAAGTCAATTTCTTTTGTGGATGAGATTGGACTTTTTCATCAAAATTTGATAGAGATTTATCACGTGTGCCCGGAATCAAAGTCCTGTACGAACGGGTGTTCATGTTTGACAATTCCAATAAGTTTCATTTTGAAGGAAAAAGTGGAATAGAATCACCTGGTTTTAGTGTAATAATAATACGTTTATAATGCATTCTATGTTTCATTATTTGTTTTCTATTTCCTCTTTTTTCTTTCTTTTGCGGAGGTCGATAACTATTGACTCCTATTACTTTAACATTGAAGAAAAGTTCAATCCAATTTTTGATCTTTGTTTTATTTGACCCCGAATCGACATTTAAAATATATTGATTTTTCTCAAATAGATTAACACTTTTCTCTGTAAGTACGAAATCTAGACATTGAACTTCATACATAAATATTTCTCCTTTGCTATCATTTACAAATAAAAATACAAATGCCTATATCCACTTTTATTATAGTTCAATAAATAGAATTAAACTATAGTTATATATGATACTCTAATTGCATAGAAAATTATGTTTTTAACATATTGTAACCGAACCGACTTCTATTGAAAAGAAAGAAAAAACAAAATTGATAAACATTATTAAAAATGGTAACATATTTTTTTTCTCTCAAATTATTCTTCGTCTTCTTCCTTATAAAGAAAATCATCCATCATTGTAGAATCCAATTCCTCTAATTGATTCCTTACTAGCTGTAAGTAAAGAATGTTTGTTATTAGCTTTTGTATAACAAGGCTTAGTGGTTTGAATTTAAATGAGTTATTTCGGTACCTTATATCATCTTGATATAACTTTAACTGGGGCAGTTTATAGTCCTTAAGCAGATAGTATAATTCTACCTCTATTCTTATTAAGTTAAGTCATTAATATCCTCTATCAGAGAGGAAAGGTTCTATTTCAATGATCTCCAGGTCATTATTAATATGAATAAATAAATATTGTTCGATTTACATGTTTTTTTTTTTAGAAATATACTTGATCTGGACCTGAAGGAAGGAAGGCTAATGTTTTAGCCTTCCTTATATTCAATTTCACCCATCTCAACCTGAAATTAAATTCATTACTCACTCACCCAAGGGAATATTTTTCTATTCCCTCTGATCTGGCTAAAACACTACTCGTTATATTCTAATTCAACCCATCGCAACCTGAAATTAAATTCATTACTCATCTAAGGGAAAATTTTTCTGACGACAAGGTAAACTATTATAAAGACCATAAATCTACCCACTTTTCATTACCTCCTTCTGCCTAATTATTAGTAAATAGATTATTAGAAAATGGAATAGAATAAGAATTTTTTCTATTGACTTTTGTCAATTAAAAAAAGAAAAAAATACAAAAAGAAATAAAAAGAAGCAGGCTCTGGTCATCTTATCTTATACGTAAGATATAAAAAAGCAATCTGCCGATAGAGCGCTCATAACCTTTTTTTTTTGTTTTTAGGATCTTTATAGCTACCTTGTTCGTGGACGAAGTCGATTTACAAATTATATATCTATTACCTATATGATATATGTATAATCATTAGAAATTATGTATCGTTCAAATATTATTGTAATTGAAATTCTATTCTATGTCAACATAATTTTGCAAATTCATAAAGAACTTACAATATTATTGTAATTCAAATTCCATTCTATGTCAACATAATTTTGCAAATTCATAACTAGACCATTTATTAATTTAATTCCTATTTAAGTTTCAAATTCAAAAATTATTCTGACCTTTCAATCACTCAACATGTATAATTCAATTATTTCGCTCAGAACATTTTTTAAAAGAGCTCGTGGAACCATGCTATCAAACATTCCAAAATCAAATAAAGAATCAGATATTTGGTCTTCATCATCTACTATCTGGTTTAATGTCTGTTCAATAACTCTTTTACCCGCAAATGCAATGTATGCATTTGGCTCGACAATCGTGACATTAGCTAACATACCAAAGCTAGCAGTGACCCCACCAGTTGTCGGAGATGTAAGAACTGAAATATATGGCAATTTTTTTTCCTTTTGATGTGTATGCAACACAGCAGCTATCTTATTCATTTGCATTAAGCTAAAACTTCCTTCTTGCATACGAGCTCCGCCAGAAGCACATACGAGAATTAATGGAAGAAGATGCTCAGTAGCATACTGTATTAAACGGGTTATTTTCTCACCCACTACGGATCCCATACTGCCTCCCATGAACTGAAAATCCATAACTCCGAGTGCGACAGGAAGACCATTTATTTGACCTATGCCTGTTTGAATAGCGTCGGGTAAACCTGTTTCTTTTTGATAGGAAGTGTTATAATCGTCATAACATTGTTCTTCTGTTTCTATAAATTCGTCCTTTCCTAGATTAAGTGTACTCTTAATTAGTTTTACACCAGCGTCGACATACTCTTTTTCTTCTTTAGTTAAAGAAGCATAAGTTAAAGGATATTCTTCTTCAATATCCTCAGTATCTTCAATATCCTCAGTATCTTCAATATCTTCTATATAAGTTTCTTCGTTTTTCTTACAAAATTTTTCTTTGCTATCTAGTGCTAATGTAGAAAAATTTTTCATTATCTCTAGTAAATATATAAATAATATATCAATCTCAGTATCTTCAGTACACAACAATAAATTATTGTCACAATCTTTTTCGTTTTTCTTGTAATGGAGGTATAGATTTTCTATTTGTCGATATAGTGGATCATCATGTATGATATGATCAATGCTATTATCACACTCATAGCGATCTTGTTTTTTAACGTATTCTACTAGAATATCGGAACCGAACCGATAGAATTCTTCTCCTTTAAGTAAACCACAACAACGAAATTTAAACCAATATTTAAATTTTTTCAAAACCAGATATCTTTCCATCAAACATATCGCCGTATGTTTTCGCAGCCATAAAAAGTAATTTGTCTCTGGATTATTTCCTGGATAAAAAGGAAATAGTTTTTTTATTTTCCTTGCTTTTCTTTTTTCTTCCGGAAAATCAAGTTCTATTTTCACTAAGTTTACCGCCGCTACTTTCAAGAACTTATCTTGTGATAGTAATTGTTCTTTTAAATTGGCTAATTGTTTAATTAATTTAATTAGGAAGGTCAAATTTATGAAAATTTTCAATTCAAGCAAATCCATTAAAGATTGTACAGGTTGAATAGAATTTTCTAGTATAGCAAAAAAAGGATTGATACTTTGATCAGTTTGATCGAATGCTGCATCTATAAAATCGTGCACAACATCTATTGACAATAGAAATATAAGTTCATCATTTTCAAATGATGTATCTATATTTAAAATACGCATGAACCATATAAGTTGTTCATCATCTTTCAAATCTTTATCATCTAAAATAGATGAAAAAATAGATAAAAGCGCAAATCGCTGTAATTCATCTGTTATTTTTTTATGTATTTCAAAAAGAACAAATTGAACTGTTTTCAAACCTGTATCAATAATATTTTGTATTATCTTAATAGTTTCCTTTTTTTCTAAACTCAGATATTTTATGAATTTCTTTTCTAATACAACTTTAACGATATTAACAAGAGTAATATTGTATCCTACTAATGTTTTTAACTCATTTTTTTCTTCGTGAAAAAATTCAAAGTCAAAATATTTGTCATAAATTATTTTGTACAATAAAGTTGAGACCCTTTGAACCATTTTGATGTCAAACGTCGTATGCTGTTTTTCTAAAACATTTGTACTAGAAAAATTCATGTCCATAGGACACCAAGTGCCATTATCAATTAATAATTCAATTCGCTCTGAACTAGTCATCTGTAGCGTTGCCCCGCATTCCTCACAAACACCTTTTTGTTCTAAAAAAAATTGTTTATATATAACGGTCTCACAATTCTCGCACAAAAACCACAAATGTTTAAAACGTTCCGAATTCAATCTGTTTTCTACAGGTTTTGTTTCGCCGATATGTTCAGAATCTTTGTCTTCTTCACACATTTTTTCAGAATCTTTGTCTTCTTCACACATTTTTTCAGAATCTTTGTTTTCTTCACACATTTTCTCATATTTTTTCTATATATATTGTTACATGTACAACTGAACTTTTAATAGACACAAATACAAACCATCATATTTCAGCTCAGTTTGGGTGCGAGCTAGAATAGATTGCAGATCCTTGTCCCCCCCGGGCCTGGATCTACTGATCCACCGACCCCATCGAGTAATCTAGAATATTAGATATTAGACAAATACCTTTCCTCTAGCCGAATTATTCTATTCCCATCCATTCGGTATTCGGCTCAATCTTAAAATAAAAGATTGGGCCGAGTTCGCTTCGATTAAGGGACCAAACAGACGAAAGTCACTCGATTACAAGCGATCAATCGTATCAAATTCAAATTTGATTTCCTTCCATACTTCACAAGCGGCAGCTAGTTCAGGACTCCATTTAGTAGCTTCGCGGATCACTTCATTACCTTCACGCGCAAGATCACGTCCTTCATTACGAGCTTGTACACAAGCTTCTAAAGCGACCCGATTAGCCACTGCACCAGGTGCATTTCCCCAAGGGTGCCCCAAAGTCCCTCCACCAAACTGTAATACGGAATCATCTCCAAAGATCTCGGTCAGAGCAGGCATATGCCAGACGTGAATACCTCCTGAAGCTACAGGCAGAACACCCGGCATAGAGACCCAATCTTGAGTGAAATAAATACCACGACTTCGGTCTTTTTCAATAAAATCATCACGCAATAGATCAACAAAACCCAAAGTGACTTCTCGTTCTCCTTCAAGTTTACCTACTACAGTACCAGCATGAATATGATCTCCACCAGACATACGTAGTGCTTTAGCCAGTACACGGAAGTGCATACCATGAATTCTTTGTCTGTCAATAACTGCGTGCATTGCGCGGTGAATGTGAAGAAGTAGGCCGTTATCTCGGCAATAATGAGCCAACGAAGTATTTGCCGTAAAACCTCCAGTCAGATAGTCATGCATGACTATAGGAACTCCCAATTCTCTGGCGAATACTGCTCTTTTCATCATTTCTTCACATGTACCTGCAGTCGCATTCAGGTAATGTCCCTTAATCTCACCCGTCTCAGCCTGAGCTTTATAAATTGCTTCTGCACAAAAGCAGAAACGATCTCTCCAGCGCATAAATGGCTGGGAATTCACGTTTTCATCATCCTTGGTAAAATCAAGTCCACCACGGAGACATTCATAAACCGCTCTACCATAATTCTTGGCAGATAGACCCAATTTTGGTTTGATAGTACATCCCAATAAAGGACGACCATATTTGTTTAATTTATCTCTTTCTACTTGAATACCATGTGGTGGGCCTTGAAAAGTTTTTGAATAAGCAGGAGGAATTCGTAAATCTTCCAGACGTAGAGCCCGTAAAGCTTTGAATCCAAATACATTACCTACAATAGAAGTAAACAGGTTAGTCACAGAGCCTTCTTCAAAAAGGTCTAAAGGGTAAGCTACATAGGCAATAAATTGAGTTTCTTCTCCAGGAACGGGTTCAATATCATAGCATCGCCCCTTGTAGCGATCAAGACTGGTAAGACCATCGGTCCAAACAGTGGTCCACGTACCAGTGGAAGATTCGGCAGCTACCGCTGCTCCCGCTTCTTCGGGGGGCACTCCAGGTTGAGGAGTGACTCGGAATGCTGCCAAGATATCAGTATCTTTGGTCTGATATTCCGGAGTATAATAAGTTAATCTGTAATCTTTAACACCCGCTTTGAATCCGACACTTGCTTTAGTCTCTGTTTTTGGTGACAT